ATGTCACCAAAAACAGAGACTAAAGCAAGTGTCGGATTCAAAGCGGGTGTTAAAGATTACAGATTAACTTATTATACTCCGGAATATCAGACCAAAGATACTGATATCTTGGCAGCATTCCGAGTCACTCCTCAACCTGGAGTGCCCCCCGAAGAAGCGGGAGCAGCGGTAGCTGCCGAATCTTCCACTGGTACGTGGACCACTGTTTGGACCGATGGCCTTACCAGTCTTGATCGCTACAAGGGGCGATGCTATGATATTGAACCCGTTCCTGGAGAAGAAACTCAATTTATTGCCTATGTAGCTTACCCTTTAGACCTTTTTGAAGAAGGCTCTGTGACTAACCTGTTTACTTCTATTGTAGGTAATGTATTTGGATTCAAAGCTTTACGGGCTCTACGTCTGGAAGATTTACGAATTCCTCCTGCTTATTCAAAAACTTTTCAAGGCCCACCACATGGTATTCAAGTAGAAAGAGATAAATTAAACAAATATGGTCGTCCTTTATTGGGATGTACTATCAAACCAAAATTGGGTCTATCTGCCAAGAATTATGGTAGAGCGGTTTATGAATGTCTCCGTGGTGGACTTGATTTTACCAAGGATGATGAAAACGTGAATTCCCAGCCATTTATGCGCTGGAGAGATCGTTTCTGCTTTTGTGCAGAAGCAATTTATAAAGCTCAGGCTGAGACGGGTGAGATTAAGGGACATTACCTGAATGCGACTGCAGGTACATGTGAAGAAATGATGAAAAGAGCAGTATTCGCCAGAGAATTGGGAGTTCCTATAGTCATGCATGACTATCTGACTGGAGGTTTTACGGCAAATACTTCGTTGGCTCATTATTGCCGAGATAACGGCCTACTTCTTCACATTCACCGCGCAATGCACGCAGTTATTGACAGACAAAGAATTCATGGTATGCACTTCCGTGTACTGGCTAAAGCACTACGTATGTCTGGTGGAGATCATATTCATGCTGGTACTGTAGTAGGTAAACTTGAAGGAGAACGAGAAGTCACTTTGGGTTTTGTTGATCTATTGCGTGATGATTTTATTGAAAAAGACCGAAGTCGTGGTATTTATTTCACTCAAGATTGGGTCTCTATGCCGGGTGTTCTGCCTGTAGCTTCAGGAGGTATTCACGTTTGGCATATGCCTGCTCTGACCGAGATCTTTGGAGATGATTCCGTATTACAGTTTGGTGGAGGGACTTTGGGGCACCCTTGGGGAAATGCACCTGGTGCAGTGGCTAATCGGGTCGCTTTAGAAGCTTGTGTACAAGCTCGTAATGAAGGACGTGATCTTGCGCGTGAAGGTAATGAAGTGATCCGCGAAGCTACTAAATGGAGTCCTGAACTAGCTGCCGCTTGTGAAGTATGGAAGGAAATCAAATTTGAATTTGATACGATTGATCGCTTGTAATCGAGTGACTTTCGTCTGTTTGGTCCCTTAATCGAAGCGAGCTCGGCCCAATCTTTTCTTTTAAGATTGAGCCGAATACCGAATGGATGGGAATAGAATAATTCGGCTAGAGGAAAGGTATTTGCCTAATATCTAATATTCTAGATTACTCGATGGGGTCAGTGGATCAGTAGATCCAGGCCCGGGGGGGCAAGGGCCTGCAATCTATTCTAGCTCGCACCCAAACTGAGCTAAAGTATGATGGTTTGTATTTGTGTCTATTAAAAGTTAAGTTGTACACGTAACAATATATAATAGAAAAAAGATGAGAAAATGTTTGAAGAAAACAAAGATTCTGAGAAAATGTGTGAAGAAGACAAAGATTCTGAGAAAATGTGTGAAGAAGACAAAGATTCTGAACATATCGACGAAACAAAACCCGTAGAATACAGATTGAGTTTGGAACGTTTTAAACATTTGTGGGTTTTGTGCGAGAATTGTGATGCCGTTATATATAAACAATTTTTTTTAGAACAAAAAGGTGTTTGTGAGGAATGCGGGGCAACGCTACAGATCACTAGTTCAGAGCGAATTGAATTATTAATTGATAATGAAACTTGGTGTCCTATGGACATGAATTTTTCTAGTACAAATGTTTTAGAAACACAGCATACGACGTTTGACATCAAAGCGGTTCAAAGGCTCTCAACTATGTTGTACATAATAATTGAGAACAAATATTTTGATTTTGAATTTTTTCACAAAGAAAAAAATGGGTTAAAAACATTAGTAGGATACAATATTACTCTTGTTAATATCGTTAAGGTTGTATTAGAAAAGAAATTCATAAAATATCTGAGTTTAGACAAAAAGGAAACTATTAAGATATTACAAAATATTATTGATACAGGTTTGAAAACAGTTCAATTTGTCCTTTTTGAAATACATAAAAAAATAACACATGAATTAGCGCGACTTGCGCTTTTCTCTCTTTTTTCATCTATTTTAACTGATTATGTTGCAGAGACGATATATCCCCCTAGATGGTTCGTTCCCCTTATATGGTTCATTTTTTTAAAGGTATTTTTTTTTAAAGGTAGATTTGTAGAAGATGTAGAAGATACATCATTTTTTGATGAACTTTTCTATTCATTGTCTTATGAAATTCTATCTTTTTTTCAATGGGATGAGGATGCTATGTACGATTTTCTAAATGAAGATGAAATGTGTATTCTGGAAGATTTTCTAAATTATATGACCGATTTGACAGATGCAGCACTAGAAGCAATAGACCACGAGAGCGATATGATTATGGAAGAAATAGCCAGCATGGATCTGCTGGATCTTTTAAAAGGTCTTTTTCCTGATGAGGATGATATTTCTATTTCTGAAGATTTGATCGAACAGGTAAACAGCATGTATCCGCATCCTTTTTTTGATTGTTTTCCTTCTTATTCTATTCAACCTGTACGATCTTTAATGGATTTGATTGAAAACAACATTTGCACAAATTTGACCTTCCTAATGAAATTCATTAAACAATTAGCCAATTTAAAAGAACAATTAGTATCACAAGATAAGTTCTTGAAAGTAACGGCCGTAAACTTAGTGAAAATAGAACTTGATTTTCCGGAAGAAAAAAGAAAAGCAAGGAAAATAAAAAAACTATTTCCTTTTTATCCAGGAAATAATCCAGAGACAAATTACTGTTTATGGCTGCGAAAACATACGGCGATATGTTTGATGGAAAGATATCTGGTTTTGAAAAATTTTAAATATTGGTTTAAATCTCGTTGTTGTGGTTTACTTAAAGGAGAAGAATTCTATCGGTTCGGTTCCGATATTCTAGTAGAATACGTTAAAAAACAAGATCGCTATCAGTGTTATAATAGCATTGATCATATCATATATGATGAAAACATAATCATATATGATGAAAACCTAGACATCGTAGAAGATGGCTATACACGCTATCTCGCCGAAGATCCCTATGAGCGTGATAATAGCATTTATCATAATCATATCATACAGTATGAGGAAGCACACTCTATCGACAAAGATCTAATACTCTATTACAAGGAAAATGAAAAAGATTGTGACAGTAATTTACAGTTGTGCAGCCTCAATTACAAGAAAGATTCATGGTCATGCATGAGTACTTTTTTTTCGAATCCTGAACCTGTGAGTGAAGAGGTTCAAATAGTATTTCTAGATTTACTAGAGATAATGAAACATTTTTCTACAATAACACTAGATAGCAAAGAAAAATTTTGTAAGAAAAACGAAGAAACTTATATAGAGGATATTGAAGATACTGAGGATATTGAAGATACTGAGGATATTGAAGATACTGAGGATATTGAAGAAGAATATCCTTTAACTTATGCTTCTTTAACTAAAGAAGAAAAAGAGTATGTCGACGCTGGTGTAAAACTAATTAAGAGTACACTTAATCTAGGAAAGGACGATTTTATAGACATAGAAACAGAAGAACAATGTTATGACGATTATAACACTTCCTATCAAGAAGAAACAGGTTTACCCGACGCTATTCAAACAGGCATAGGTCTAATAAATGGAAAAGCTGTCGCACTCGGAGTTATGGATTTTCAGTTCATGGGAGGCAGTATGGGATCGGTAGTGGGTGAGAAAATAACCCGTTTAATACAGTATGCTACTGACCATTTCCTTCCATTAATTCTCGTATGTGCTTCTGGCGGAGCTCGTATGCAAGAAGGAAGTTTTAGCTTAATGCAAATGAATAAGATAGCTGCTGTGTTGCATACACATCAAAAGGAAAAAAAATTGCCATATATTTCAGTTCTTACATCTCCGACAACTGGTGGAGTCACTGCTAGCTTTGGTATGTTAGCTAATGTCACGATTGTCGAGCCAAATGCATACATTGCATTTGCGGGTAAAAGAGTTATTGAACAGACATTAAACCAGATAGTAGATGATGAAGATCAAGTATCTGATTCTTTATTTGATTTTGGAATGTTTGATAGTATGGTTCCACGAGCTCTTTTAAAAAATGTTCTGAGCGAAATAATTGAATTATACATGGAATTCAATTAATAAATGGTCTAGTTACGAATTTGCCATACTTATATTGACATGAAGTCTAGCTATGAGCTATTGACATGAAATCTAGCTATGAGCTATAACTATAGTGTAATAATGCATCATTATTACACTAAAACCAGGTGATTCTATTCCACTTTTCCCTTCAAAATTCAACAAATAATAATACAATAATTGTATGAATTGTATAATCATTATGGCAGAAGGGGGTAATGAGAAATGGGTAGATTTATGGTATTCCTAGTGGTTTACTATGTCGTCAGCAAAATTTTCCGCTAGGTAAGAATTGAATTTCAGGTTCGGATGGAATAGAAGGGAGGCTAATGTTTTAGCCTTCCTTCAGGTCGAACAATATTTATTACATATCTAATAATGACCTGGAGATCATTGAAATAGAACCTTTCCTCTCTGATAGAGGATATTAATAACTTAATAAGAATAGAGGTAGAATTATACTATTTGCTTAAGGACTATAAACTGCTCCAGTTAAAGTTATATCAAGATGATATAAGGTACCGAACTCATTGAAATTCAAACCACTAAGCCTTGTTATACAGAAGCTAATAACAAACATTCTTTCCTTATAGCTAGTAAGGAATCAATTAGAGGAATTGGATTCTACAATGATGGATGATTTTATATTATAAGGTAAGGAAGAAGACGAAGAATAATTTGAGAGAAAAAAAAATATGTTACCATTATCGATTTTGTTTTTTCTTTTCAATAGAAGTCGGTTACAATATCTTAAAAACATAATTTTCTATGCAACTAGAGTATCATATAGAACTATAGTTTAATTCTATTTATTTGACTATAATAAAGGTGGATACAGGCATTTTTATTTGTAAATGATAGCAAAGGAGAAATATTTATGTATGAAGTTCAATGTCTAGATTTCGTACTTACAGAGAAAAGTGTTAATCTATTTGAGAAAAATCAATATATTTTCAATGTCGATTCGGGATCAAATAAAACAAAGATCAAAAATTGGATTGAACTTTTCTTCAATGTTAAAGTAATAGGAGTCAATAGTTATCGACCTCCGCAAAAGAAAGAAAAAAGAGGAAATAGAAAACAAATAATGAAACATAGAATGCATTATAAACGTATTATTATTACACTAAAACCAGGTGATTCTATTCCACTTTTTCCTTCAAAATGAAACTTATTGGAATTGTCAAACATGAACACCCGTTCGTACAGGACTTTGATTCCGGGCACACGTGATAAATCTCTATCAAGTTTTGATGAAAAAGTCCAATCGCATCCACAAAAGAAATTGACTTCTGGCCGGCATCGTTGTGGGAAAGGTCGTAATAACAGTGGAATTATTACCATACGTCATAGAGGAGGAGGTCACAAGCGTCTGTATCGTCAAATTGATTTTCGACGGAGTGAAAAAAACATACTGGGAAAAATTGTAACAATAGAGAGTGACCCTAATAGAAGTGCATATATCTGTCTTGTGCACTATAGAAACGGTAAAAAGACATATATTTTGCATCCGAGAGGGATTATGATTGGAGATACTATTATTTCCGGTGCAAGAGCCCCCATATCAATGGGAAATGCCCTATCTTTGAGTGCGGTTTGAATTATTTAATTGTACGTAATCGGAAATAACCGATTGGGTTTACAGCAAAACCTTAAAATCTATCACTGATCCAACTAAAATACTTTGATGGGATCAATCCCAAAGGGAAACTGAGGATAAAGAACAGCGGGTGATTGAGTTCAATAGTTTCTGAATTAATTATTGACTCCAGAGATATGATAATATGGAGAAGACTTAATTGTCTGAAGCAGAAACAACTAAGGTAAAGGAACCCTTGTTCTGAAGAGAAAAACAAGTAACTCACATTTGATTTGATGGTCAAAGGCAGATTCGAAGCTGAACAGTGACAAATAGTTTTTTTATCAAAAAATAAATTGATATTTCAAATGCCTCCTACGTTATCCGGAAGATGCGAAAGCATTAACGTAATTTAATAAAGTCATTCATTCTGAATGCTACATGTAAAAAATAACATAAGCCAGATGATGGAATAAAGAAACCTAGGATGTACAGAATAAGGACATAAGGAATGGTAAAGTATGCCCTTCATCTTAAGTCTCTCTATAAAATAGATGAATAATAATCATATTCTATTCACATCCAGAAAGCTGTATGCCCTGAGAGAGGCTTGTACAGTTTGGGAAGGGATTTTTACAAATTAAAGATCTACTTCAACCAATATACCTTTAGGCACGACTATACATAATGTCGAAGTACAAGTCGGAAAAGGCGGACAATTAGCTAGAGCAGCGGGTGCTGTGGCAGAATTGATCGCAAAAGAAGGCCGATTGACCACATTAAGATTACCATCTGGAGAGGTTCGTTTAATATCTGAGAACTGCTCAGCAACAATTGGACAAGTAGGCAACGTTAAATGGAAAAATCGAACTTTAAGTAAAGCTGGGTCAAAACGTTGGCTGGGTAAACGTCCTGAAGTAAGAGGAATAGTTATGAATGCTGTAGATCATCCTCATGGGGGTGGTGAAGGAAGAGCTCCAATTGGTAGAAAAAAACCCCTGACCCCTTGGGGCTATAGCGCACTTGGAAGAAAAAGTCGGAAGAGAAATAAATATAGCGATGTTTCAATTCTTCGTCGACGTAAATAGGAATAGTTGTAAATCCATTTTTATTTTCTATCAATAAAAAGAAAGGTAATTAATTAACCATGGCACGTTCACTAAGAAAAAATACTTTTGTATCTAATGATTTGTTAACTAAAATCGATAATCTAAACATGATTAAAGAGAAGAAGATAATAGTAACCTGGTCCCGTAGATCTGCCATTGTACCCGCAATGATTGGTCATACCATTGCTGTTCATAATGGAAAGGTACACTTACCCATTTTTATAACAAATGGTATGATAAACCACAAATTAGGAGAATTTGCACCTACTTCCATCTTCCAGGGACATGCGAAAAAGGATAAAAAATCGAAAAACGAAAAAAAAAAAAAAATAAGAGAAAAGCAACAAAAATAAAAAAAAAAACACACACACACACAAAAAAGAGAGAGAAACGATAAATAAAAAAGTATCGTTGTAAATAGTATACATTAATTCATTTATGGAGGATGAAGATGAAATTGATATTTCAAAATAGGGATTTAGATTTAAATTCAACTATAAAAATACGAGCTGTAGCTAAGCATGTACGTATGTCTTCTAATAAAGCACGTAGAGTAGCCCATTTACTTCGTAATTCTACCTATATACAGGCACTTGCGATACTGACTTTCATGGATTATAGAGCATGTGAGCCTATATTCAAAGTACTTGTTTCTGCAGCCGAAAATGCATGTTCATTTATGGGTATACATAAGTGCTATTTAGCTGTCCTTGCGGCTGAAGTGAATGAAGGTCCTACTTTGAAAAGATTTCGACCTAGAGCTCGGGGTCGTGGTTATCCAATACAGAAATCCACTTGTCATATAAGTATTACATTATTTTACGATACATCATTGGATTTCTGTAATTCAACTCACGATTACATAACAGTACGATGAAACATTAAATAGAAACAAAATATTCAAATAGATGGAAGCATAATCGATTTATGCCGCAAATAAATATACTACTACTTAAAGTACTAAAAAATATGTATGGGAAACAAAATAAATCCACTTGGTTTTAGACTTGGTTTTACTCAAAACCATTATTCCCTTTGGTTTGAAGAAGGGGATTATTCCGAAGATCTACGAGAAGATGAGAGAATATATAATTGCATTGAAAATTATGTAAAATATATCAAAAGTTCTATCAATTCTAGTTATGGAGGAATTACACGTATAGAGATTCTGAAACAGACCAAATTGATTTCGGTAAATATATATATTGCATTTGTCGATTTGTTTATCGACAAAAAAGCGCCAATAAAAGAAGAAAAAATGAAGGAATTAAGAAAGGAAGTACAAAAAATGCTTGTACAAAGTATGCTTAATTCTGTAAACAGAGAACTTGTCATTTCTATAGAAAAAGTGGATACACCTTATAGAGAACCCAAAATTATTGCGGAATATATTGCTCTACAACTAAAGGAGAGAGTTGAAATAAGAAAAATAATGAAAAAAGCTATTCAACTAGCTGAAAAGGCAAATGTAGAAGGTGTTAAAATAAAAATTAAAGGGCGTCTTAACGGAATTGAGAGAGCCCGGAAAGAATCGGCTATGAAAGGTAGAGTGCCTTTACAGACCCTTCGAGCTAAAATTGATTATTGTTATTATGCGGTTCAAACCGTCTATGGAGTATTAGGGATAAAAATTTGGATCTTTGTTTAAGATGAGCAATATCTTTCTATAATCTAACCAATCATAAATCTTAAATTCTATAAGATCGAATAAAAATTATTAAACATCTTGGAGCAGTGCTATGCTTAGTGTGCGACTCGTTGAGATCAAGCTTTTCCTTCTTTTCTAAAATGAATGGAACTCGAAATAAAAACAAATTGGTCTCTAGTACATTTGACTAAGATCCAATAAGCTAGTTATTTTAATATAGATAGTTCTATCAAAGAAACGAAAGACCTTTTCGACACGAAGAGACAAACCTATATCTCTCGTAAAAAGAAAAACAGTCTTTCGTAATGCAAGAAAAGAAAAAGGGAAGGAGAAAAAGAGAAAATGAAATCTTCTTCCTTACAGTATTGTATGGTTCATAACATAAAGCACCCTCAAAGAGCAGTGTGATAAAGCATAAGAATTCTCCTGATTATTTCTATTCAGTTTATTAAAAAGAGCTTCGGATCAATGGAAACTAAGAAAATTGATTCTTATTAATAAATATAAATAAGAACTCCATTGCAGAGGGTATACCTAAGCAGCCATTTAAAAGCTATGGGAACGATGGAACCTGTGACTGCATAAGATCATATAGAAATCTTAATCATTCATTGGATAGGATGGCGAAATAAACCAATAAAGAATCAATTTCATTGGAGTCCAAAAGTAAACCCCAAATAACTTAGAGTTAATATTCGCCTGTAAGATACTTATTGGACATATAGAGGTATTTGTATCCTCATATTATATGAATAACTAATATGTGTAATGAGTCAATACTGATTGATTCCTAGGACCTCACTATTTATGATCCCATAGATTCTTCACAAGGAGCCGGATGAGAAGAAACTTTCATATCCGGTTCTGAAATAGAGATGGAATTCAAATAGTATTATATTATACAACCATCGACTAGAACCCAAAAAGAACGAAATTTCGTCACCAACATAGGGGAAGAATCAAGGGAATATCTTCTCGGGGTAATCGCATTTGTTTTGGTAGATTTGCTCTTCAGGCATTGGAACCTGTTTGGATCACATCTGGGCAGATAGAAGCAGGACGACGAGCAATTACTCGTTATGCCCGTCGCGGCGTAAAAATATGGATACGTATATTTCCTGACAAACCTATTAGAACGAGACCTGCAGAAATACGTATGGGTTCGGGGAAAGCCAAGGGATCTCCGGAATATTGGGTATCCGTCGTCAAACCAGGTCGAATACTTTATGAAATAAGTGGAGTATCAGAGACTATAGCGAGAGCAGCTTTTCAAATCGTTGCATATAAAATGCCTATACATACTAAATTTATTACTAGTTCGCGTAAATAATGCCGAACCAAAGAGATATTTCTGGCAGAAAAAGATCATTTATTTGATCATAAATACTTTTTTTCTGCCGAGGTAACAATTGGAGGAAAAATGATTCAGTCCCAAACTTACTTGAATGTAGCAGACAACAGTGGAGCCCGAAAATTAATGTGCATTCGAGTACTAGGAGCAGGTAATCGTAACACCGCTAATATTGGCGATATTATCATCGCTGTAATTAAAGAAGCAGCACCTAATATGCCTCTGCAAGAATCAGAAATAGTTAGAGCCGTAGTTATACGTACGTGTAAAGAACTTAAACGTAGCGATGGAATGATAATACGATCTGATGACAATGCAGCAGTTGTCATTGATCAGAAAGGAAATCCAAGAGGAACTCGAGTTTTTGGTTCAGTTACTGAGGAATTGAGAGAATTAAATTTCACCAAAATAATCTCATTGGCTCCTGAAGTACTATAAATACTGATCAATTATGTAAAAGTAATGTCAGGCATATTCCTAAAAAAAGAGAAAAGATAAACATGCCTTTATATTTAGTAAATTATTAAGAATTAGTTCGTCATGGGTAACGATACTATTGCTAATCTAATGACTTATATTAGAAATGCTGACATGGTAAAAAAAAAAACAGTTCGAGTGGCGGCTACTATTATTACCGAGAAAATCACAAGGATTCTTCTACGAGAAGGCTTTATAGAGGATGTTAGGAAACATAGAGAAGGTCAAAAATATTTTTTTGTTTTAACTTCAAAATCTAGGGGAAGGACGCAAAAGAGATATATAACCGCTTCAAAGCGTATTAGCAAACCTGGTCTGAGAATCTATTCTAATTATCGAGAAATCCCTAAAGTTTTAGGTGGAATGGGGATTGCAATCCTCTCTACTTCGCAAGGAATAATGACTGATCGAGAAGCTCGACAAAAAAAAATAGGAGGAGAATTATTATGTATTTTTTGGTAACTTGCCTCCAAAACAAAAAGTAAATGCCTAAATTGCATTTTTGCCTACAATATTACAATGCTATAAGAAAAGTCATTTACTATTATCAAAAGAAAAATTGAGTGTTCATTGTCAGAAATTGAGCTGACAAAAAAAAGAATTCAATTCTATTCAATGAATATTATTAAGTTAGTAATAGCTGATAAAAAAAGAAGATATTAACGAAAAAAAAAAATGAAACGTCTTTTATTTCAATTGAATTAAATGATTCTTCTCTTTTAGAAATCTAATGTCATAGTGAGGTCATAACAAAGTGAATAATATTAGAGGTGAAAAACTAGCAAACAATGAGTACCAAAAAGAATTTTGTCATTATGGATGGCGTAGTTACGATAGCATATCCTAATGCTATGTTTTTAGTCCATTTAGATAATGATATAGATGTTTTAACGGTTATATCGGGTAAAATGAGATGTCGAACAATACGAGTAATACCAGGAGATAGAGTAAGAGTTGAATTACCTGTTTATGATTTAAGCAAAGGACGTATAATATATAGATATCCCGTCAAACGAAAGGATGATGCTACCGATGAGGCCCATTAACAAAAGATTTGAGTATTCAAAAAAGGACCACAAATATGAAAATACGTGCTTCTGTTCGCAAACTTTGCGAAAAGTGCCGCCTAATTCGTAGACGGAAACGCCTTGTTGTAATTTGTTACAATCCGAGGCATAAACAAAAACAGGGATAATTCCCATTATAAGGAATTATAAAAGAAATCAATAAATTTCGGCGTCATATTCATATTATTAGATGTATAATCTATTTTAGAATCATTTTTTTTTTTACTTCAAAATATCAAAATTGATCAGAAATTATAACAAGAAAAGATTTGTGTTGTGTCAAAAAATACGAAAAAATTTGTGTCAAAAAATACAAGAAAATATGTGCCACGTAGAACTACAAGAAGATTTTTGCCACGTAAAACTAAACATCGAATACTGAAAGGAGTTATTTGTATTCGAACAAGTTTTCGCAATACCATTGTTACTGTTACAGATACACAAGGGCAAACGGTTTCTTGGTCTTCTGCCGGTTCTTGCGGATTCAAGGGTACAAAAAGACGTTCACCATTTGCTGCTCAGATTGCAACAGAAAATGTTGTTCATACCTTAGTAAATCAAGGTCTTCTGAAAGAAGCAGAAGTTATGCTACGTGGCAACGGTCCGGGGAAAGAACCAGCACTGCGATCTATTTCTAAAAGTGGTATAAGAATAAAGAATATTTATGAGGTAACTTCTGTGCCACATAACGGATGTAGACCTCCCAAAAGGAGACGTGTGTAAAAATTGAATAAATTGAAAGAGAAAGAAATGATTAAACCATTTATTAAAATAATATTATGAATCAGAATGAAATATCAGTCTCAATAAAGATACCAGAATTGAAGTGCGTCGAATCCAGAACAGAGAGTAAGCGTTTTCATTATGGTCGTTTCACTTTATCTCCGCTTCGCAAAGGTCAAGCTAATACAATAGGCAGTGCAATAAGAAGAGTTCTACTCGGAGAAGTAGAAGGAACATGTATCACACGTGCTAAATTTAACAATATATCAAACGAATATTCCGCGATAATAGGTATTGAGGAATCAATACATGAAATTTTGATGAATCTAAAAGAAATTGTACTTCGAAGTGATGCGTACGGAATTCGAGAAGGATCTATCCATGTTGTCGGACCAAAAAAAGTAACCGCTGAAGATATCATACTACCACCTTCTGTGAGAATAATTGATACTACACAACATATAGCTAACATAAACAAATCAATTACCTTAGATATATCATTACAAATTGAAAAAGGCCGCGGATATATTATTCAAAATCCAAATAATTCCAATTATAAGGATGAATTTTTTCCTATAGATGCTGTCTTTGTCCCTGTTCAAAATGTAAATTACAGTATTCACTCCTATTGGAACGAAAATGAGACACAAGAAATTCTATTTCTTGAAATATGGACGAATGGAGGATTAGCTCCTAAAGAAGCACTTGATGAAGCTTCTCGTAATTTAATTGACTTTTTCCTTCCCTTTCTAAATGCAAAGGAAGAGAACAGCGATGGAACAAACAGTCTAAGCGACAATATTACTCCTTCCTTACCTATTTCGCATACATCGACTAATACGAAGAGAATAGTTTTCAATCAAATGTATATTGACCAATTAAACTTCTCTACTAGGATATATAATTGTCTCAAAAAGGCAAATATCAATACAGTATCAGACCTTTTGAATTACAGTGGAAAAGATTTAATGAAAATAAAACATCTTGGGGAACAATCTGTCAAAGAAATATTGGAATTGATACGAAATATTGGAATTGATTCACCGGGGAATCCGGTTTAGACTTATAATTAGAATAGTTCTATTTTTTCTCCCCATTCATGACCCCTTTTTCTAAGTTCTTCCAGAAAGTAAATATGAAAATTATTTTTGACCATTTTGTCATGATAATAATATAATAGTAGTAATAAAAAGCATTTGAAAAAAGCATATATCTAGGGAGAGACCATTTATCTTAAAGCAACTACTCCCTAGATATATAAACAAAAGATTTCCCTCCTCCCCTATATTAAGATATTCTAATTTCTCTCAAATTGGAAAAGACCTAGAGTTAAAGATTCATCGATAGGTAACGTTGCTCCAATACCTAACCAAAGAGCTACTGCGGTACCGATTAAGAATACTGTTGTAGCTACTGGACGACGAAATGGATTTTGGAATTGATTCACATTCTCCAAGAAAGGAATTGTCAATAGTCCTGCAGGTACTGAAGCCATTAAAAGGACACCTAATAATTTATTAGGTACTGTACGAAGTATTTGAAATACGGGGAAAAAATACCATTCGGGTAATATTTCCAAAGGAGTTGCAAATGGATTTGCCGGTTCACCAATCATTGATGGTTCTAGAACTGCTAAACCTATGGTACATGCAATAGTACCAAAAATAACTACTGGAAAAATATATAAGAGATCATTGGGCCAAGCGGGCTCGCCATAATAATTATGTCCCATGCCTTTAGCTAATTTAGCCCTTAATACAGGATCATTCAAGTCAGGTTTCTTTGTTATTGGGATAAGTAGATTTTTCTCAATGAATCTATCCCCCGAAAGAACCGGACATGCCAATTTTGATCATCCGGCTCGAGCAATAGTTGAAATAAAAGAAATAAAAATGATGAAGACGTATCGTTAGAATCAGTATAACTAAGAAGATCTATGGAAAATTCATAATTTTCTTTTTTCGTATGCTCAGTATCCAAGTAAGCTCACAAATTTGATCATGATCAATATGCCTTTTGGATCATCTTATTTCTTGTAATCTGTGTTTATCTAGCACAATGTATTTTGCATACAAGATATTGACTTGTTACTGATCTGGCCTTTTTCCTTCTTTAGATCCCTTCCTTTACTCCGATAATTGACCGTATTGAAACGCAAGGGAAATGCATGCATTTTCATACTATGAAAAGGAAAGGATAAATTGAAGTAATAAATTTTAGTTCTGAAATGTTATTACTATTACCTGGATCTCACGGAGCCTATTTCGGATTCGATCATAGAAATAATTCTCTTATAACACAACAAAGTGTTTGCCTTTTGCCCAGGTTCTAAACCTCTTATTTTTGCAAAGAAAATTGGGACAGAGACACATTTCGATCTGAATCTTTATATGGCAGATCCTATAAATTGATCTGCGCGGCCTAACTAATAGTTCAAGTCACACACTCCCATAATCCATTTTCTCCATTTGAGATCAGTATCTACTTCAATTCTTTGTATTATAATATACTTAATAATTGAAAGGAGAAATCCGAGAAACATGTTTTTCGCGGCAATGATCTATTAGAAAAAGAATAGGTTTTCAATACTGATTCAAAATGTAGATTTCCTTTTTATAAAGGACCTGAAATACCTTGTTTGCGGATCATTAGAAAATGCATTAACATAAATACAGCAGTAAGAAGGGGTAATATGAAAGTGTGTAAACTATAAAAACGGGTTAAGGTCGATTGGCCCACACTAGCACTTCCGCGTAATAACTCTACCAAAGGAGTTCCTATTAACGGAATGGCCTCAGGCACACCGGTCACAATTTTGACTGCCCAATAACCAATTTGATCCCAGGGCAAAGAATAACCGGTTACACCGAAAGATACGGTTAATACGGCTAGAATTACACCCGTAACCCAAGTTAATTCGCGAGGTTTTTTGAATCCACCTGTTAAATAAACGCGAAATACATGTAAAATCATCATTAAAACCATCATACTTGCCGACCATCGATGGACCGATCGGATTAGCCAGCCGAAGTTCACTTCAGTCATTATGTATTGAATAGAGGCAAAAGCTTCTAGAACGGTGGGGCGATAGTAAAAAGTCATAGCAAAACCGGTAGCTACTTGTACCAAAAAAGAAGTCAGTGTGATTCCCCCTAAACAATAAAATATATTCACATGAGGAGGAACATATTTACTAGTGATATCATCCGCAATCGCCTGAATCTCAAGACGCTCTTCGAACCAATCGTATACTTTATTGAGATAGGTAAACTCAAGTCCCCCTCTGAAAACCGTATATGAAAATTTCTTTTCATACGGCTTAAACAAGAACACTCAAATAAAATACTTTTTTGAACAAAGTACATGGTTTGTAAAAAAAAAAAAGAAAAAATATTTGATAGATATTTCATTTCTTTGTATGAAGGAAGAGGATTCAGAATAATCCATGATTTCCTTCAATAACAAGGAAAAAAAAATTTTCATAGTGATTAATGCCCAAATTTCAAGTTGGCTCATTCTTATGCGAAATAAACCGCTATAGGCCTTTTGAACGATCTTTTATCCTATTCGTGATATAATTATAAATCACTTAGAGAACAACTAGTATGAACGAGCCATAGGAATTATCTTGTCGAGATCTCAACTGAATAGATGAATAAATCTAAACCCCAGATTTTCATTTCACCCCGATGATTTTTCAAATTACTCAAAAGGTTTTATGGGTTATAACCTTTGCATTTCATTGTTACTTACTAAACTAACTAATCAAAATGGAATACTATCTCATTCTTTGGATAGATCTTTCAAATTATTGAGAAGCTTGGTCACGAGGTCTTAAAAACAGGCATAAACCATAGTTCAGATTTTATTGAATTATATACCTCGTGCTCTGGATATTCATTATTACAGCAATATCTAACGAGGTAGGAGAACCGTCTTTATTTTATAAAGACAACAGACCCGTTTTCTGTACTAGAATAGAGATCAATTTATAACAAGTCGCACACCCATAATTCCAAAAATCCTTCAATTAAAAGAAATTACACGATCAAACTACCAGAACGTCATAACATAAAAATAGAAGCTATTTAACATTCTTCTTTTCTTTAGTTCTTTTTTTTTTGAACTCGGGATCCGGGTAGATTTTCTAGTTTTTCTAGACCCAACTAACTGGAATTCCGTCTAATAAAATGGAAGAATTATAAATCTCCAAGATAATAGATAAGAATATTGCGAATAGAGCCATTGCAATGCCCATAAAAGGAGTAGTTCCCCATCCGGGAGCAACTTTACCAGATTCTGTATTAAGTGGTTTTAAATAATTTCCTACAGTAGTTTGTAATGGTCCGGTTCTGGAAATATCATCAATGGTCTGTGTAGCCATAAAAAAAGAGTATTGGTTGAGATTTAATTAACTTTGTATACTATTATATTAACTTTGTATACTATTATGTACATATATATACATAGGATTATCTACCAATGGAAACTGCAACCTTAGTCGCTATCTCCATATCTTGTTTACTTGTTAGCTTTACCGGTTATGCCCTATACACCGCCTTTGGACAACCTTCTGAACAACTTCGAGATCCTTTTGAAGAGCACGAGGACTAGTTGAAAAAGAATAAAAAAGACCTTCCCGATCGGGAAGATCTTTTTTATTCTTTTTATAAGTAAAAGGAAGAAAAAGGATTAGAAAAATAGGAAATTATTTTCCCCCTTTATCGGGAACTTTGGGGGGTTCCCGGAAGAAAATAGCGAAAAAAATGATCCCTAAGGTCGATACCAAAAGGAATGTATAAACCAATGCTTCCATAAATTCGATCGTAGTTTATAATTAATAGAGATAGCTTTCGTACTAATTATAACATTTTGAAAAAGGTGAAATAAAAAGATTTTCCTGAGATGCAAATTCTCAATATTGCATTAACAAGCGGAGCAATACCATATTATACCACTTGTCTTTTAGTAGTTGGATCTCCCAATTTTTGGAATGCCCCAAATTCTACTTGAGCATCCAAATCCGGATCAATACCGGCAAAAACATCTCTGAATAGAGTTCTAGCACCATGCCAAATATGTCCAAAAAAGAAAAGAAGGGCAAATGTAGCATGCCCAAAAGTAAACCAACCCCTTGGACTACTCCGAAAAACACCATCCGATTTCAAAGTAGCACGATCTAATTCAAAAATTTCACCTAATTGTGCACGTCTAGCATATTTTTTGACTATAGCAGGATCACCAAAACTAACTCCATCAAGTTCACCACCATAGAATTCAACAGTTACACCTACTTGTTCAACACTATACTTGGATTCTGCTCTCCTAAAAGGGACATCGGCTTTCACAATTCCTTCTTCATCTACTAGAACGACTGGAAATGTTTCGAAAAAGGTAGGCATACGACGTACAAAAAGCTCATGTCCCTTTTTATCTTTGAAAATAGGGTGTCCTAACCAACCAACAGCAATTCCATCTCCATTGTCCATTGCACCCGCCCTGAATAGCCCCCCTTTAGCTGGATTATTCCCAATGTAATCATAAAAAGCAAGTTTTTCAGGAATTTTTGACCAAGCTTCCGATAGACTTAGATTTTCAGCCAGACCGGCACGAACCCGTCGATCTATTTCTTGTTGGAAGTATCCCTGATCCCACTGGTAACGAGTAGGACCAAATAATTCGATCGGAGTGGTTGCGGAACCATACCACATTGTTCCGGCCACAATGAAAGCTGCAAAAAACACAGCAGCAATACTACTGGAGAGTACAGTTTCAATATTCCCCATACGTAGTCCTTTGTATAAACGTTGGGGAGGGCGAACACTGAGATGGAATAGACCTGCTAATATACCCAATATACCTGCTGCAATATGATGAGAAGCTATTCCTCCCGGAACAAAAGGATCAAAACCTTCAGCTCCCCATGCCGGATTTACAGGTTGTATTTTCCCAGTTAGTCCATAAGGATCAGACACCCATATTCCAGGGCCATACAAACCCGTTACATGAAATGCTCCGAATCCGAAACAAGCTGCTCCTGAGAGGAATAAATGAATTCCAAAAATCTTAGGCAAATCTAAAGAAGGTTTTCCTGTACGGGAATCACAAAATACGTCTAGATCCCAATATACCCAATGCCAGATAGCTGCTAAAAAGCACAAGCCAGAAAACACAATATGTGCCCCGGCCACACCTTCATAACTCCAAATACCTGGATTAGATATAGTTTCTCCAGTTATACTCCATCCACCCCATGAATCCTTTATTCCCAAACGAGTCATAAAAGGTATAACGAACATACCTTGTCTCCACATTGGATCAAGAATAGGATCGGATGGATCGAAAACTGCTAATTCGTAAAGAGCCATAGAACCGGCCCATCCAGAAACTAGAGCTGTATGCATTATATGCACAGCGATTAACCGGCCAGGATCATTCAACACGACGGTATGGACACGATACCAAGGCAAACCCATGAAAATACCCCTTTATAAGAAAAAATACATACTATGTAACTTTCTCGCATTAGAGACAGATTATGCTATGAAATTAGACCTTTGTCTCAAAGGTGAACATCTATCTATTTGATAAAAAGAAAATAAAAGAGTTTTAAAAGATAGAATTGAGAAGCGGATCTATTTTATCATTTATAGCTACCAATATACAATGTGGTAATTGGTCCCATTTGTTTTATATCTTACAAAGTATAAGTAATAAATTACTTTCAAAAAGTAGGTATTTTACGAAGAAAGACACGTCCGCTTATTTGGTCCTATTACTCATTTGATCTTATAATTCTTTGTAATAGATAAAAAAAATACTGAATATACTTTTCATATGATCATCCACAACTTCCCCTCTCTCTTAGTACCTTTGGTGGGCTTGTTTTTTCCAGCAGTTACAATGCTTTTTCTTTACTTTTATATTCAAAATGACGAAATTTTATGAATGAATATGATCAATCAAGACAGATATGTGATATTTGAAATCTTTTTTATTATTAATAGATCTATTCATATATGATAAATAACAAAAATATGGAATGTATATGGTATCATATGTATGAGACATATTAGATCCGTGTGTGAATTTCTTACTTCTACTTCAAAATATGCTTATATAATACATTTGAATAGAGAGATTTATTATTGATTGTGAAATGCTTATATGTATATGGCTAGTTTATGAATATAGCCAATTTATGAGAGTGACTTCTGGATGGGAGTCTTGTTCAATCCCTCAAATTAAAATAGGACGTAATTTGTTATGAATCGTCGATCCAAATGGCTCTGGATAGAGCCCATAAAAGGCTCTAGAAAAATAAGCAATTTTTTTTTTGCTTGTCTCCTGCTTTTGGGTTCACTAGGATTTTTTGTGGTCGGAATTTCAAGTTACCTTGGTAGGAACTTGATACCCTTATTGTCATCTCAGCAAATACTTTTTGTTCCACAAGGAATTGTGATGTGTTTTTATGGGATTGCAGGTCTGTTCATTAGCTCTTATTTGTGGTGCACTATTTTATGCAATGTGGGTAGTGGTTATAATAAGTTTGATGAAAAAGAAGGAGTTGTATGCCTTTTTCGCTGGGGATTTCCCGGAAGAAATCGTCGTATTTTCCTCCGATTTCTTATGAAGGATATTCAGGCGATCAAAATGGAAGTTCAAGAAGGTCTATTTCCTCGTCGTGTTATTTATATGGAAATAAAGGGCCAACAAGACATCCCCTTAACTCGTACTGAAGAAAATTTGACCTTGCGCGAAATGGAACAAAAAGCTGCCGAATTAGCCCGTTTTTTGCGCGTATCCATTGAAGGATTTTGAAATAAGGAGGAAAGACCATATTTATGTTCCACCAACACAAACTATTACTTATGGAGCCATACTATTTTTTGGCAGTTAGCAAAAACTCCACTCCATATTATTCTTTATCTATTAGAAAGGGACAAAAGGTTTTAATAAACACGGATATAACATCTCAAAAGAATACAATGAAGTAAATGACTATAGTTTTTACACCTTTTTTTACATATGCGCTCGAATAAATCAATTTCCTATATGTATCAAACAAAATTGGTATTATTAGACTTAAACTTTCATTTCTTTTATTTGCCAATTGAAGCGATTCTTCGGGTCAAGAATTCAAAATGAAATTAGTCCAGATCCAAATGATTTTCAAGGATTTATTTATCCTTTCTTTTTTACTCTACTTCTCACTCGGAACAAACCATCCCTCATCCGACCGAAAGATCTCTCGAGGTCGAATAATTGAATTATAATTATGCAAAAATTCTATGGATCTCATACCTCGTTCTATAATTCGTACTTTGTTCAGATTTTGGGCAGAGCTAACGAGCCAATCGAGTTCGTTAACGATTCACGAATTGGAAGTTGCCAAATATAAAGCATTAGCTTCTTTACAATATCTTACATGTTTAATAGTATTGCCTTGGGGAATTTCAATTTCATTACAGAACGGTTTAGAACCTTGGGTTACAAATTGGTGGAATACTGGTCAATCAAAAAAAATTTTTGATTATTTACAAGAAGAAGACACTATAAAAAAGTTTGAAAAAATAGAGGAACTCTTCCTGTTAGAAATAATGATGGAAGATTCTTCGGAAACGCATTCGCAAGATATTCGTGTAGAAATGCAGAAAAAAATGATCCAATTAGTGAAAATATATAATCAAGATTGTATCCAAATCATCTCACATCTAATAGCAAATCTAATAGGTTTGGTTTTTTTAAGTGTTTGTCTCATTCTGGGTAAGAAGAAACTTGGCATTCTCAATTCTTGGATCCAAGAAGTCTTCTACAGCCTAAGCGATACAATGAAAGCCTTTTCTATTCTTTTAGCAACCGATCTATGTATTGGGTTTCACTCGCCCCATGGTTGGGAATTGATAATCAATTGGATCTTCGAAAATTATGGATTTGCCCATAACGAACGAATAATATCTGGTCTTGTTTCAACTTTTCCAGTCATCTTAGACACAATTTTCAAATATTGGGTTTTCCGTCGTTTGAATAGTACATCTCCTTCACTTGTAGTAATTTATCACTCGATGAATGAATAACAAATGGTTTCTCACCCGGGCAATACTTCTTCTTTTTTAGCTTTAGGTTTAATATAGTAGCAGAATTGCAAGCAGGTAACTATCATAGTTACCTACTACCATTTATTTGAAATAAAAGAATTGTAACAAAAAATTGAACCATGCAAAATAGAAAAACTTATGATGACTGGATAAAAAAGTTGATAGCTCAATCAATTTCCGCCTTAATATTGATAGATCTAATGACTCGTACATCTATTGCAAATGCATATCCCATTTTTGCACAGCAAGGTTACGAAAATCCTCGAGAAGCAACTGGGCGTATTGTATGTGCCAATTGTCATTTGGCTAAAAAACCTGTGGAGATTGAAGTTCCACAGTCCGTGCTTCCTGATACCGTTTTTGAAGCAGTTGTAAAAATACCTTATGATAAGCAAATAAAACAAGTTCTTGCTAATGGCAAGAAAGGAACTTTAAATGTAGGAGCTGTTCTTATTTTACCCGAAGGTTTCGAATTAGCTCCTCCGGATCGTATTTCTCCTGAGATTAAGGAAAAAATAGGTGATCTTTATTTTCAGAACTATCGTCCCAATCAAAAAAATATTCTAATAATAGGACCTATTCCTGGTCAAAAATATGGTGAAATTGTGTTTCCCATCCTCTCACCAAATCCCGCTACTAATAAAACAGCTCACTTCCTCAAATATCCCATATATGTAGGTGGTAATAGAGGAAGAGGACAAATTTATCCCGATGGTAGCAAAAGCAACAATACAGTGTACAACGCTTCAGCAACCGGTAAAATAAGTAAAATTGCACGTAAAGAAAAAGGTGGATATCAAATAACTATTGATAATCCATCAGACGGTCGACAAGTGGTAGACTTTGTACCTCCGGGACCGGAACTTCTTGTTTCAGAAGGCGAATTCATCAAGGCGGATCAGTCGTTAACGAATAACCCTAATGTAGGTGGATTTGGTCAGGAAAATGCAGAAATAGTACTTCAAGATCCTTTACGTGTTCAAGGTCTTTTATTATTCTTAGCATCTGTCGTTTTAGCACAGATATTTCTGGTTCTTAAAAAGAAACAATTTGAGAAAGTTCAATTGGTCGAAATGAATTTTTAGGCGCATAAAAGATTTGAATCTCTATCTTATGAATGATTAATGCGATTAATGCAATTAATGTATAAGAAATAAAAATGGCAACAATATAAGTAATACTTCTTCAGAATCCTTCATTTTCCCCTTCCCTCTGTTCGAATATATTGTGAAAGACGAGGAGATATTAAGATATTAAAGAAATATTTGCCTATTTTAATAATGAGTGATTCCGGAACAAACTTGGAGTTTTGGAGTTAATTCCCTAATTATGAATATTCATATACATGTTATCTTTTCAACAAATAGAAGAAAGGAGAGAATTTAGTAATCTTGGCTTGCTATTTTCGCTTATTTTAGAACTTATAAAAAAAATAACAAAGTAAAGATAAAATCTTACCCTTCTTTGTGTTCAAAGAAAGGGAAGATCTTATCTTTATTTTTTAAGTTTTCACTTTTCTATATCTTTTTTATCTTATCTCTTTCTTTTCAGAGTTTTGCTTCAATTTTGTATAGTATTCCTTACATTGTCTATCTCTTATCATAGTATAAGGCAGTTTTTTCGCTACAAGGAGGAACCTAGGCCGGAGTAAGAACCGTAAAAAAAAAAACCTATTAAAACAATAACGAGAATACCAGCTAAAATACCTATCAACCAAAGAGGGATCCTTCCGCCCATTTTTATTATTTCCTTTCACATTTTAAAAAAGTATTCATGAGGCATAAATAAAATAATACATAGAAATATTAGATCTCACCAAATTCAATTGGGTAAGAAAAAAGATTAAAATAATACATAGAAATATTAGATCTCACCAAATTCAATTGGGTAAGAAAAAAGATTATTACTGTTCCTAATTGAAAAAGTAATTAGAGAATAGAACAGCAAGTACAAAAATAAGTAACAACCCCCAATAGAGGCTAGTACGATTCAATTCAACATTTTGTTCATTTGGGTTTGATTGTGTCATAAATAGCTCCGTGATTTAGTTTATAATAAAGTTTATCGCTGTATGAACTGCATTGCTGATATTGATCCCAAGAAAAAAACCGTAGGTACAGCTAGCCCGTGAACGGCCAACCATCTAACTGTAAAAATTGGATAGCTTCTATCTATAGTCATTAATACCTCCTAAAAAGATCGAGATCTAGTAAATTCATCGAGTTGCTCTAATGAATCGAAACGGCCAGTTACTAATGGAACCTCTTGTCGGCTTTCTGTGAAATACTCATTTGGCCGAGGACTTCCGAATACATCATAAGCTAAACCCGTACTGACAAATAACCAACCCGCAATGAATAGAGAAGGTATAGTAATGCTATGGATAACCCAGTATCGAATACTAGTAATAATGTCAGCAAAAGCGCGTTCCCCCGTATTCCCAGACATGCTAAGCTCCCTATATTATTCTAAAATCAAGGGTAAATTGATCCCATGAAAGAAAGAGATCAGGAAATGGAAAACTACTGATATTTTCTACAATCCTTGCTTGATTGTCAATATGATACCAAGGGTATATTTGAAGTATACTAAGTATAGCTAGCCTGCTTCTAACATAGCAATAGAATTTTCACTTTAATATAGAAAAGGAGTAGGATCATTAATGAAATTACTACACAATTGGTATTTATTATTATTTATAGGTGGGGGATTTCATTTTGACTTTGTTTTATAACAGAATATCTTTTTATTGTATATTCCCTCTATGTTTGTTGATAACATCATTATCAGATATTCAATGCTAACTTTGTATCTATTTATTGAAACCCTTTTTTCTACTCAGAAAGAATAAATTGAGGTAATTGCCTGACAAAAATACGTATCAATCATTGGTTTTTTTATTCATTTCTTCCATGCTTACTATAATGAGTTATTTTGGTTTTTTATTAGTTTTGCTTATTTTCACCTCAGTCTTATTCATTGGGTTAAGCAGTATAGAACTTATTTGAAATAGAAAATAACCTCAACCTCAATAGGAATTGAGATTCCTAGTCAATTTGAGGTACTATGTAGATTAGCTATTAATCCTTACCTATTCTCTTTTAATAAAAAAAAATATGATTGAAGTTTTGTTATCCGGAATTGTGTTAGGTCTAATTCCTATAACTTTGGCTGGATTATTTGTAACTGCATATTTACAGTACCGACGCGGCGATAAATTGGATATTTGATTTAGGACCATATTATGAACGGGTCTCCTAGTGATTCTGAGGGATCAGATTCGATTAGCTTTTTCAGTCTAAGTGACAAGAAGATCGATCAGAAAAAAGAAAAAAAAACACAGGATCACGCTCTGTAGGATTTGAACCTACGACATCAGGTTTTGGAGACCTGCGTTCTACCAAACTGAACTAAGAGCGCTTTTTGTTCTTTTTTTCTTGAAAGAAAAGATTATTTCCATGTTTCATTGAATTAAACAACTATCACTCGACTTTTTACTTTTTTGATGAAAGATTTAGGATAAAAAAGGGTAGGGATGACAGGATTTGAACCTGCGACATTTTGTACCCAAAACAAACGCGCTACCAAGCTGCGCTACATCCCTTTTAATCGTGAGTATTTTTTATTCGATTCGATATTTTATATTAACAATAATTGAATTTTGTTTTCCACATTTATCTACCTTCGCACGTGAATAGACTGTTTATACGGAAGATAGAATTTATAAGATGTCTATTTATTGACAGTACTTGATTACTTACTACTACATAGTTATTAGTAAGTTATTAGTATCATATTGTAAAAAAAAAGGAATTTGTGCCAAATGCAAATATCTGTTTGCAGATAGTCGTAAACTACGGATGTAGTTGACCATATGATATATCTATCATTCTTGAGAAGGAGAACTTACGAACAATGCAAGATATAAAAACATATCTTTCCACAGCGCCTGTGTTAGCTACTTTATGCTTGATATTTTTATCCGGTTTATTAATTGAGATAAATCGTTTTTTCCCAGATGCTCTGACTTTTTCCTTTTTTTGACTTTCATTTTTTTGTTTTTTTTGCTTTTCTGCGAACCCGAAATAAAAAATGATGTTAGATTCATTTCCTTTTCTTCTTGGATCAATAAAATTAGGATTAAGATAAAAAGAAAAATATAGATCCAAAAGTTCCTAAAATAGTAAACTACTTGAAAATCTTAATTAAAGATTTTATTACTTAATTCATTCTCGTAATAAAATCTTTAATCATTTTTAAGACAACTTTTATCCCTTTCTCTTTCTTCTCTTTTTTTTTCCAAATTGAAAAGAAGTAGATACAATACCAAAAGTAAGTTATATGGCCAAGGGTGGAAATGTAAGAATAACGATTACTTTAGAATGTACTAGTTGTACTCAAGACAGTGTTGAAAAAAAATCAAAGGGTATTTCCAGATATACGACTCGAAAAAATCGCCGCAATACTCCTGATCGATTGGAATTAAATAAATTTTGTCCTTCTTGTCACAAGCATACCATTCATGGAGAAATAAAAAAATAGATTCAATCTAACATTTCTGCCCAATATATATATTGAAGATATTTATCTTTTATCTTTTGTATATAATATTAACAAAATATGTCACTGTCAATATTTCTTTTCGAAATATTTTGAAACAAAATAAATAGTATTTGAAAGGTTCATAAAACAAATTATGAATAAAATGAAGCCATCTTTTCGGAATACATATAAACCATATTTTAAAAATAGATCTAATAAGTTTAAAAATAGATCTAATAAGTTTAGAAATAGATATAAATTAAGAAGTAGATCTAAATTGAGAAGTAGATCTAAGTTTAGAAATAGATCTAAGTCATCTTTTCGAAATGCATCTAGGCGATTTTCTCTAAATCGGCATTCTTTTCGAAAACGTTTATCGCCAATTCAGCCTGGAGAGCAAATGGATTATAAAAATATTAGCTTAATCAATCGATTTATTAGTGATCAAGGAAAAATATTATCTCGTCGAAGGAATCGATTAACGTTGAAAAAACAACGTTTAATAGCTAGAGCTATTAAACAAGCTCGTATTCTATCTTTGATACCCTTTCTTTCTTTCAATTCAAAAGTAATTAGAGCTTAAGACTCCTCCATTTAATTCGAGCTGGGATATCTAACAAAGATAGTGCAGATTTTTTTCTATTTCTATAAATAAATAGAAATAATTACCCAAATCATTCCGAATTCATTTTCGTACTGTCTTTAGTTTCCCGGAAAATTTCCCCGGGAGATTGGGTGTTACTATTTCATAATACAGGAATCTTTTTTAGCATCATAGAAAAGCAATTATTATTTAATACAGCTATTTGTGCAAGTGTTCTACGATTTGTAAGCAACTGCCTTTTGTATAAAAATTGTATAAATTGATTATAGGAGAATCCATTAGCACGGGATGCTGCATTAATCCGAGTAATCCACAAACGACGAAAATCTCTCTTCCGCTTAATTCTATCTCGGTGAGCGGAAACTAAAGCTCTCATTTTCTGTTGGTTAGCAGTCCTAAAAAGTTTTGAATGGGCTCCCCGAGAGCCTGATACAAATGCAAGAATCTTTTTTCGACGTTTTTTTGCGATATGCCCACGTTTAACTCTGGTCATTGAAGTTGATTCTTCATAGATGACTAATCTCTTTTTTGATCAATCATTTTTCTTTTAAGTAATATAAAACTGATTTTTCTAATGTATAAAATATACGACTCCAATGGCTTTTGCTACTCTAACCTTCCCAACCATAATTCCTTTCAGTTAGGCACCTTCCAAGTAGGCAGGGGATTGGACCTTGCATTTAAGTAATCATTTAAGTAATCAAAATAATCAATATACAATATATGTTATTATTTTTTTCTTTTTCTCTTATGGATTTCTTCGTTTCTATGGTTATTTCTCTAACGGTAAGGTCCTCTCTATACGCCGGAGCCCTAAGATATGAGATGAGTATTTGGTAACTTGTATATTTTACCATCTCTAGCTCTACTCTTCCCCCCCGAATTATAAAGACTCTAAAGATTTATAGATACAGTAACGACATCTATTTGTGAGAGTTCGCAAGATAGCTGACCTTTTGTCCGTTCTCGCAGCAATATAAACATAATATTTATGTTCTTAAAAATTTTAAATTACTTTTTTTCCTCGCTCAATGGATTGATGACCATTCGCTACCAATGAGGAAGTGCTTTTCATCCTACGTAAAGGTGATTGGATTTGCATCAATTTAAACCATAAATTTCATTTTCCCCGGTACAAGGAAACTGATAGATCTGTACTTTTTCACAGAAGAAAACTATTGTTCAATTTCCTGGTCCGTTTCAGCTTCTGATCCAAACGAGTCGCACATACACCCTAGCGCATACTCCCTTCCGTTGAGGACATCCTCGAAGAGCAGGAGATTTTTTTCTTTTTCTTATCGGCTGTCTCGCATTTCTAGTCAGTTGTTGGATAGTCGGCACTTTAATTCTATTTAGCGTTACCGGTTTAGACTCTATCTAAACCATTATTACTTCCGTATTGGATTCATACATTAGTCTATTTATTAGTCATCATGCTTTATTATGACATTAAGTTTTTCTTATGTAGAATCGTACAGGTTATTTGTAATACCATTAACTTCTAATGTTATACCATTAGAAACAACGAATAGAGTGGTCATCGGTCATATAAGAAGATATGAATCTCTCAAACAAACTCAAAATTGTTCTTCTGTTGCAATCTAAGCAGCAAATGATCAACGTCTTAAAAAAAAAATGCGAAAGCACCAGAAAAAGACCCATAAATATTGATTTTTTGTTTCAAAATAGATGATAAAAGCGACTCAAGATATCAGTAACGAGATTCTTTAAAAGAGCTTTTTCGGTGAGAAGAATGGGATGATAGCAACGGGACCAATCCCGGACCTACCGACAGAACTCATAATGGAAAAAAACCAAGGGTTTTTATTCTTTTCTTAGCAAATGAAGTGAAGAAGATCTCGAAAATAATACTATATTGTCCAATCCAAAAAAAAGAATATGAGATTGGACAGCTTTTTTTTTTTTCGCTTTGATAATAAAAAATGGAATAAATAGATTTGTCTATTTATTCAATACAAATAGACAAATAATAATAAATGAAGAATATGTAAAGATTTTTCTATTTTATTTAATAAATAGAGAGTAGACAAAAAAAATCATGAAGGATGTATTATACTAGAATACCTAGGTAGTATAATTTGTATAATACCTATACAGCTTCTTATTTCTTCGGAAGAAGAAGATGATATGTAGCTTTTTTGATGTATGTAAATAAGTAAGTAAATAAGTAAGTAAGTAAGTAAGTATGTAAGTAAGTATGTAAGTAAGTATGTAATGAGCTTGAGTTTAACGAACATTCCAAAAGTTCCATATCTGGGGGACGTTCCATATCTGAGGGACGGGAAAGGAAAAGAAAGACAAGAAGGACGAGAAGGAGAAGAAAGAGAAGAAGGAGAAGAAGGAGAAGAAGGAGAAGAAGGAGAAGAAGAAGGAGAAGAAGGAGAAGAAGAAGGAGAAGAAGGAGAAGAAGAAGGAGAAGAAGGAGAAGAAGAAGGAGAAGACTACCAAAACCTTGAAGAATACCAAAACCTTGAAGAATACCAAAACCAAGAAGAATACCAAAACCAAGAAGAATACCAAAACCAAGAAGAATATCCAAACCCAGAAGACTACCAAAACCAAGAAGAATATCCAAACCCAGAAGAAAATCCAAACCCAGAAGAAAACCCAAACCCAGAAGAAAAAAAACCACAAAAAAAAAACCTCCAAGAACAGGAAATGTGGGTGGAACTATATTACAGACTCTTTTTTGGAAGATACCTTTTTTTAGGTAGAGCGCTAGAAAAACAACCTGCTGACCAAATAATGAAATGCATGATTTATTTAAATCAAGAAGATCAAACAAAAGACTTCATGTTTTTTATTTCCTGTCGAGGTGGAGGAATGCTACAGGGAGTAGCTGTTTATGATGTTATGCAATTCGTAACAGGGGATGTATTTACAGCAGGCTTCGGGTTAAATGCTTCAATGGGAGCTTTCCTTCTACACGGAGGGGCGCTTACTAAACGAGTATTAAGCGAAAACGGTCGTATGATGATTCATCAACCTCATATGTCTCCTTATGATCGTCGTCGCCACGACGAATCCGGCTCCGATGCAGAGTTTATGGGCCTATTGCGGACTTATATTTTGGAAACTTATATAAGAAGGACAAGGCAAGAACCCGAACTAATTGAAAGTCTCTTAGAAAGAGATATTTTTCTGGAACCAGGGGACGCAAGAGATGTTTGTCTTATCGATGAAATAGGCGGAGAAGGACTGGGACTGTTTTTTCCAAATCTATGGTCTTTTGATAAAAAGGATAATGACCATCAAAAGGGTTCTGACAATGATGATATCTATCATCATGACAATAATGATATCTATAATCATATCTATCAAATTGGTCAGGACAATGATTCTAGTAAGGATGACGATGAAATTGGTCATGATGACTATGAAATTGGTCATGATGATGACCATGAAATTGGTCATGGTAAAGACCCCAAGGATAGTGAGTATCCTACTAGGCCTTTCTGGCCTGAACAGCCTTTATCTCCTCAAAAGTTAGTTATGGGTTTCGGAGCAGAAGGATTTGAACCTACGACGTCCACCATCCCCAAGTGGCACGCTACCAAACTGCGTCATACTCCGTTATAATGACAATGACCAACATGGAACGTGGGATATTGAATAGGAACAACTAGGCTCTTTTTGGTATTAGCAGAGCAGCCTCGCAAAGAAGATAGTGAAATATACGTCAGATAGACTATATTAGACCTATGAGAAAAAAGCCGCCATGGTGAAATTGGTAGACACGCTGTTCTTAGGCAGCAGCGCTAGAGCATCTCGGTTCGAATCCGAGTGGCGGCATTATTGTTAATAAGATACTATAGGTTAGTATCCCTTCCATATCTAATATCTCTAGATATCTATTCTATATGGAGTACCTATATAGTAAATGACTATCATTGTTCGATCTATGTCAATATGATTTATTACATATCAATCGATTTGATCTTTTTCTTACGAAACGAATCCTATATTAAAAAATAAATGGGTTTATTATGATATTTATAACTCTCGAACATATATCAGCTCATGTCTCTTTTTCTCTTACTTTTGTGATTACTCTTATTTATTGGGGAACCTTAATTTATAGAAGTGAAAAACTAAGTAATTCAGGAGGAAAGGGCATGATAGTGACGTGTATTTGTATAACGGGAGTATTAGTTTCCCGTTCGCTCTATTCGGGGCATTTACCGTTAAGTAATTTGTATGAGTCATTCATGTTCCTTTCATGGACTTCCTCCATGATTCATATAGTTATACAACTACGGGGCCAGTATGCTTGGTGGTTAGGTGCAATCACCGCGCCAAGTGCTATGTTAACTCATGGTTTTGCTACTTTAGGTCTTCCGGATAAAATGCAAGAATCTGCAATGTTAGTACCTGCTTTACAATCTCATTGGTTAATGATGCATGTAAGTATGATATTGCTCAGTTATGCAACTCTTTTATGTGGATCCTTATCATCCATATCTTTATTGGTCATTGCGTCCCAAATAAATCAAAATATTTTTCTTAATGTGAAAAATTCTTTTTTCTTCAATTGGTATTCACGCGACCAAGAAAAAAAAGAATTGAAACAGACTTTTTACCTTTCACTTAGAAATTATCGTAAATGGGTCTTTACTAACCAATTAGATCAATTCAGTTATCGTACTATTGGTCTAGGATTTTCTCTTTTAACTATAGGTATACTTTCCGGGGCAGTATGGGCCAACGAAGCATGGGGATCTTATTGGAGCTGGGATCCAAAAGAAACTTGGGCATTAATAACTTGGATTCTATTTGCAATATATTTACATACTAGAATAAACAGGGGTTGGAAAGGACAAAAACCGGCGATTGTTGCTTCTCTAGGATTTATTCTAGTTTGGACATGTTATTTGGGCGTTGATTTATTGGGAATAGGCTTACATAGCTATGGCTGGTTGCTTTAGTAAGTTACTAAAGCAACCAGCCATATAACTGATTTTTACCTTGTCCTCCAAAGTTCAACTAAGTAAACATACAGATTATAACAGCTATGTATCGAAATACAGTTTTGAAGATAAGAATAAGGCTTCGAGTTTCGGATTTTATTCCAACGGTTTTGGATTTTATTCCAACGGTTTTGGATTTTATTCCAACGACTTAAACGTCTAGGTTTTTCTATCTTACATTTTTCTAGCTCAATTGCTAGTCCATCTATTATATCTCTCAGGAAGCGTAGAAATTTGACGAGTTTCACTCTCATTTCATTTAGAAGGTTTCTAATTTCATCTAGAAGGTTTCTAATTTCATTTATAAGATTTCTAAGAAACCTTCTAAAGTTGATACGTTCAGTTTTCAACTTATTGATGAGCGGATCTATCCATTTTCTCCGTTTCTGATCTATCCATTTTCTCAGTTTCTTTTTAAGCGGATTTAGAAATCTTTTCAATTGAAGTTTAAGTTTAGAGAAAAGTTTTCTCATCGATTTGATAATAAAATCTTTAAGCGAACTTATCCGTTTGATAAGAAAAGCTCTAAGCTGAGACAAAAGTGAACTTATCCATTCCATAATAGAATCTCTAAGCTTGAACAAAAGTGAACCTATCCATTTCCTAATAGAATCTATAAGCTCACTTATTATTTTTCTGAGTATCGTAAGAAGCTCATTGTACGGGGAGGGGTCAGAAGGAAGGGACGAACTTATGCTGCAAAAAGAGTCTTCTTTTTTATGCTTTACTTCATTTAGAGCTTCGTTATGTCCAGCAACCGGCGACTGTTTCGTACCCAATAAAATTTTGGCATGATTTCCAAATTTTTGAACAGTCTCTCTTATCGAAATAAAACTGTGCTTTAGCTTTAGAAAATACAAATTATTTGTAATATGTTCCCAATGATCTATTTTAGGATACATGCGTACCCTCAACATAGCAGATCGACTACCATTATTGGTATTCCACCAAAATCTATTCATGCAAATAAGATCTTCTAATCGATAACGAGGCCAAAGAAAACGTCTTATCTTTTGCCTTGTATCTACGATCAGATGTTCGTTTTTTTTCATTAGACCTTGGTCATCTTGACTACTTGATCTTACACTCTCATCCAAATGGTTTTCCAGATTCAAAAGATTCAAAATTCGAAATTCTCTGCGACGTCTTGGAAGAAAAAGATCTTCGAAAATGAAAGAACTTGAAATTTTTTCATTGATTCGTCGTCGAGATCGAGGTCTATCAAAAAGATTGACATTTATCTTTTTCTTCTTTAGTTTAAATAAAAGACTTGCAATTTTATATACAAAGAATCGGTCATTAAAGTACCCCGGTACAAGTGGCATAGATCTTCGGGCTGCCTCGCAAAAAACTCTGCGTATATCATTATGTTTCGGGAAGATACTTTTGAGATACAATACAGTGTCCAATAATTCGAAGTCAAGATCTCCGTTTTCGGCATATGGAAAAAGTAAATTGGCTACCTCAGTTTCGCCGCCTAATTTTTTCCTATCAAAAAAACGAGCCGCATTTCTGAACTTAGTAACCCAAGGAGTTAGCGGTAGTTTTTCGAGCTCGTATTTCATTCCCCAAGTATAAATATTTGTTGCCATTTCCCGATAGGCTAATCTGTCTTTTTCTAATTCCACTCCTTCTTTTCCCTCAAGTTTCATCTCCTCTTTTAACTGTTCCTCCTTTTCAAGGCGTTTTGCCTCCCGTTGCAAGCGTCTCTGTTGTTTCAGATATTCAGTTTTGGCAGTTCTGAAATCTATCTCTTGTTCATCGGCTTTCTTGGGTTTGGTCTTGGTTTCGGAGCGTTCGTTGTATTTCTCATCGTCTCCTCTTTCGTATTTCTCATCCAATTTTGATTTAACTCGGTCCCATGCTTTCTTATCACCCTGTGACGCTTTCTTAGCATCTTGTCTCAAAATAATTTCCTTTATTGCCAGTCGGACTTCTTCTTTTTCCATATTGATTTTATCAATATTGAGTTTTGGATAATAAATATTACAGAAGTCTCGAACTAGAAAATCTTTGAAATTTTTTTTTTGTCTTTTTGAAGATTTACGTTTCCGATTTAATTCCGCCAATTTACGTTTCCTCTCTTCTCTTTTCTGCTCTTTAGCTTTTTGGGCAGCTATTTTTGCTAGTTGTCTAACTCTCTGTTCTTTGAGAAGTCTTTTCTTTGCTTGTCGCCTTCTTTCCTTCTTGTTTCGGTCATCTTCTAGTTTGAATGTCCTTGTCAATCTCTCGACTTCTTCTGGAGAAGTGGCCGATTCTAATTTTTTGCGTCGTGCTTCTCTTATTTGAATTCTCTCCTCTTTTCGTTTTCTTCGGGCTTCCTTAAGTTCTTGAGCAGCCGCGGCTTTTCTTCGCTTTTCCTCTTCTTGCTTTCGAAGACTTTCTATAACGAAAGCATCAACATCAAAATCTTTTGGTATTTGGATTTCTCGAAATTTCCACATTTCTTCAATCTGCCTTCTTATGATATTCGGAGGAAAAACGTCACCAAGTTTGTTTGCATTTTTGATTTTTTTTCTAAGATCTGGGAACAACCAGAATTGGAATTTGTAATATCGACTTTTCTTATAATAGTTTTTTTTAGTTGCCGCGCAAAAATCGACATTCCTCTTTTTGGATTTGGAAGTGGAAGAATCACAATTCTTTTTTTTCTTTTTGGAAGAAAAAAACTTTTTCCAAGAAGAATCATTTTTCTTCTTCTTCTTCTTCTTCTTGGAAAAACCGGCATTTTGAAAATGAGTAATAGCTTGATAATCTGGTTCCGGTATATATTGAATTGCGGGTCCGTGATTATTCTCTTTCATATGATCCAGATAACTATATGCCAAAAGATCATATCTATGACGTTTGATCGGGTTTTTGAGTCGTGCCATAAAAGTGGCAAAGCGCTTCTCTCCCAAAAACGATGCAAATTCAGTCCATCCCAACCGGTTGCCAATAACATGTTTACGTTTTTTATTTCTGTTCGGATCTATTCTGTAGCCAGCACACCATTTTAACCATTGCTTCCAATGGTTAATCGTTAACTCTCCAGGATGCTTGCAATCCAATATTCCTTGTGAGTCCAAAAATTCTTTCACATTTTTTTTTATAAAAGGAGACGATGCTCTTGATTCGATTAAATCCTTCACACATAATCCTTTCATATTTCTTATTTCTTTCCATATTTGATGAAAAACGTACGCTTGGGAAATTTCTTTTCCTTGGCATTTGGATTCGACTTTTCCTTGGCATTTGGATTCGACTTTTCCTTGGCATTTGGATTCGACGTTTTTGCTAATTGGATGATTGCTATTGAATATTTTTTGAATTGTTTCAAAACTTCTACTCAATTGCATGCAAAATTCCAAATTTGACTCGATCATATTGAACATACTTATTTTGAGATCAATAAATAGTAGTTTCACCCTAAAATGAATAACTTTTATAAAAAACGGCAATTTCTTCCTGATGAAGCGAATAGTTTTCTTTTGTAAAGACGAACGCCAAATTTTGATGCGAATCCACTCTTTTTTCAATTTGGATTTTATGTTAGGAGAAGGTTGATCCATTCTCTGTTTAAAATCAGCTTTCAATTTATTATAAATATCTAGATTGAAGCGGTACTCTTCATTCATTTGGTTGATTCGATCATTCATTGTGATTGTCCAATCATCTGGATCTGGAATATCCAATTTTTGTTTCATCTGGATTGAAAATGGTTCATCTTCTACTATTTCTAAAGAAAATTGAATATTAGACGTAGGCTTAGTCCGAATAATTTTAGACGTAGGCTTAGTCCGAATAATTTTTTCTTTCCTAGTATCTAGGTTGATTTCTTTCCTATTATCTAGGTTGATCTTTGTTCTAACCCTCTCCTTTATCATCTCAGCCTTTTCCTTCATCGCCGCACTCTTCTTTTGTATCAATTCTATCAATTCGCGGGTAGGTTCGATAATAGGTTTTGCCCGATCGGACGTATAATTCCAAATCCATTCGCCAATAGGTTCCCAAAAAGAAGGCACGTCTGGTGGATTACCAAAAGGTGATTCAATTTCTGTACCATAGATAGTTAAGTATCCTGTTGTCTTTTTTTCAATTTCATTAGGTTCATACCAAGGTTTTAAGCGAAAAGGATATACAATCTTGATTTGAATACCTTCTTTGATGTACTCTTTTAGGAACTTTTTCGGGACATCCGGGTCCGTCAATTCATATCCATCATAATTACATTTGAGATATGATTCTTTTTCCAAGTTGAACCAATCCTGCTCCCATTCGGGAACTTGAAACAGTAAAGTACGACCAATATTTTTAGCTGCTATCAAAATAGGGAAATACACTCGTTTTCTGAGATACATATGAGTATACAAGAGAGTAGCTCTGACATAGTGAATCACTTCCCCGTCGAAGATTTGCTGTGTTCGGCGGCGACGATCTTCTTTTCGTCTTTCGCGTCTTTCCAAAAATTTGTCGTAAATTCTTTGCGATCTTGCAGTTAGTCTTTTTTTCTCGTCCTTCTTAGGCACGGGTTTGTTATGTGACTTCTGAGTCATTGATTTTAGTCTCCCGAAAAGAATCGACTCTGGTCTCGGTATCCAATGGTTGATTGCTGAAACTTTTCGTCGTTGAAAACGGACAGCTCCTTTTACCAAATCTCGACGAAAATCTCCTTCATAAGGATAACTAAAGACGTATATATCTTTGGATTGAAGATCCTCCTCTTCTTCATCTCCTCCCTTGTCCGCTTCTTCTTGTTCAAGAGTTTCTTCTTCAAGAGCTTTTTGTTTTAAAGGTTTAAACAACCCTTTTTTTGTTGTTTCTAAGACCTCATTCTTTTCTTCTTCTTCCGCCTCTTTTTTTTGATTTTCCAGGTCAGCGAGCTTGTCAAAGGGCTTTATAATTATTAACTGTCGAGCTTTTTTTGGGCGAGTTTCGAGACAATCTTTGACAGCTATAGGGTCGTGAACTCCAGATAATAGAGTCGAAGGCAACTTAGGAACAACAAACCTGTTAAAATCTCGGATTCGAGGTTCGTAATCATCAAGACGGGTTTTGTCCTTTTCTATTAATTTGCTATAAAGGACATAAAGTTCATGAAAGTCTGCGAAATCTCTCATATCTTGCTCAGATCGTTCTTTTTCAAAGAAATATTCATCAAGATGAATATTTGATTTATCGCTCTTATGTTTTTTATCCTTAGTATGTTCCTTATTAGAAGAAAGCGGTTCTTCTTCTAAAATATCTGCTTCTTTCAGAATATCCTTCTCTGATATATCTATTTCAATATCCATAGATACTCGAGAGTCTGAGAATTCGTCCGAATTAATAAAAAAAAGTCGCTCATAAAGCAAAGCCTGCTCGGTAGGAAGAGCACTCAGAAGCAACTCCCATTTGGTACCCGTAGTTTCAAGAAAAATATGCAACAAATAATTTGTTAACAATTTTTTCTCGCAAGAAGCAATGTCTTTTTCTATTCTTTCCTTTAAAGGCGCCGGGATCAATGTGTTGAAAACATATTCTAATGAAGATAAATTTTTAGGATAAATTTTCTCATATTTATTCTTTAAGTCCTCCAAAGTAGATTCATCTAACCATTTTCTTCTGTTCTGTTCTTCTAATAAGACCATACGAATTTTCTCTATCCACCATTTTGAAATAAGTTTGATTCGCGGTTGAACGATTCTTTCTTTATTTTCTGGTCGAATTAAAGAAAATCGACAAAGTCGGTTGGTAGAATCACAGTTCTTATTGGTAGAATCATCACGGTTCGTATTGGTAGAATCATGGTTCTTATTGGTAGAATCCTGGTTCTTAGATTCTGCCAGTTTCTTTTTTTGCTCTTTCAAGTATTCCTCTGAATATAGCATCCAAGGCGACTTAAATTGATATTGATTCATTGACCCACGGAATGGCCCGCTAAGTAAAGGATCATCAACTTCTGAAAGACGCTTTTTATCTTTTGTTCTTGAAAATCTAATTTTTTTTTCAAGAATTTTGACAACAGGAGATCCATTGCTTAGAGCTCTCACCCTATTTTCAAGCTCTTCGCCTAAAGAAGTTTTCCTCTCCCTTTTTTTTTCTATCCATTCATCAAGGTGATCCTGATTTGAATCAAGACTTTGATCACCCAAGCTTGCCATTTTGGCAAAAAAAGAGATACTTGGCGGAGCTGTGAAAGACATTTTTTGATGGCCATCACTGAGACAAACATCGAAGAAATATTCAGCAACTTGGCTCCTCACAGGGCCACGCAGAATATAATCTCCTATACTCACGTATCGAAGGGGGTCGTTAAACCGATTAGAATCAAACAATATTAATGGCCACCTTTTGATTAGAAAAGGTGATATTTTCTCTTTGTCAGCCTCCACTATCACTTGATCAGATAAAATTTTCACTAACGTTTTAAAAGAAGAAGGCAAAGGAATGGACGGCTTATTAACATTCTCCTCATTTTTTTCAGTATTAGTAGGAGTCTCAGGCTTATGTTTCTTATGTTTTTTTTTCTTGTTAGGTGACTTTAGCTCACTCCTAAAAGATTTTTTCTTATCAGATAACTCTAATGATAGTTCTTCAAGTTCTTCTCGAGGACCGTGAATGAACGTCCTTGAATCATTCCACTTAGTAGCGATGAGAGAAGGATTCCTCCCGTAGCATGCCAGCATGGCATAGCCGAAGAACAGGATTTGAAAACTGAAGAAAAAGAATTCTGCCCTTCTATCCCTTTGTAAGGGAACATCATTTTCCACCCGTGAACAAAAAATTTTCGTCATTTTGACAAAAAGAATTTGTCCGCTCAACCATCCGGCTGCGGTACTCAGCAGAAATAAAAAGTTTCCGCTATATCTGAATAGCATCAGATTGATTAATCGGGTATAGATAGATTTACCGAAAAGGGCGGGGTTTAGCAGTTGTAAAGCGACTCCAATAAAAAATTCTACCGCCGGATTTTGAAGCCAAGGGTATCTCCGAATCAAAGATCTTTGAAAAATAAGAAAAAATAGAACGGGAACAAGCATGATTGTCATCAAATGGGGTTTCCAAATACTCGCATAAATAGGCGCTACGTATATGGATGAGAAGACCACCAGTTGTGCCACAAAAGAACCACTAAGAACAAAATTCCCTGCAGGAACAATTTTTCTGTTGTCGATGACTTTATTCTGAATTAACATTGATCGAATAAAATACATCTGGGCCGGGCCAATTGGCAATGTTGCTAAAAAACCATAATAGACCCCAAATAATAGAATCGGGGTCGATCCCTGAACCCACGGTATGATGTAATGATACATAGTTTTTCTCCTTGCCCGCAGGCTATACGTATATTGTAAAAATCATAATAAACCCCAAATAATAGAATCGATGTCGATCTTTGAACCCACGGTATGATGTAATCATACATAGTTTTCCTCCTAGCCCTTAGGCTATACTATACTATATTGTTATTGAGAATTATTCATTCATATTAGATAATTATTCATTCATGCAACTATGATTTTAACGTTATTAACATAACATTAGGATCATTTTTTATATTGAATATGACAATTTTTCAATGGAAGTAGATTACTAACCTATTTCATTTCTATTTCATGGAATATTTAGAAACTGTCTTAGATAGATCATTAGATAACACTCCAAATCTATATACAGAGATTAACGACAACATCGAATCTACTCCCTAACTGTATTACATAGATCAATATCTTACCATAGATCATTTTTGGTATATGATAGCACTATAAGTATATCATTACTTATCTCATATAATTACTTATCTCATAAATCTAAGCACGATGATTATATTCTTATGTTATGTTAATCAACATATCCATGTTATGTTAATCAACATATCCATGTTAATCAACCTATCCAAAATTGACTATTGACTTATTAATAGAAAATAAAACATATATTCTATCCGATCCACTTTCTCTTCCACTATTGAACTAAATTCTATTACAAATATTCGATGAAATAGAATTAGCTTATTGAATGCCTTGATGGTGGAATGGTAGACACGCGACACTCAAAATGTCGTGCTAAAAGCGTGGGGGTTCGAATCCTCTTCAAGGCATACAAAAACAATCTTATTGTTTAGATAGATTCTAATTGCATCTATTCTGAAATGGCAACTGTAACTGTATTTCACTTGAATGAATTCGTCATTTATTCAATATTACATTATACAATTCTACTTGAAAAATGTCAAGTTATTTTTCAATAACTCGTCATTTCAACAAATCAAATCCGAATTGATAAATTGAATAAGCATACTATTCAACATTTATCAATTCGAGTTGATTTTTTGAAAAAGTTTTGAAGGCAAAATTCGGACCGATCAAATTTGAACAAAATGAATGAAAGATCTAGGCTTTTTTATTTTTATTTAATCCTTCCGCCAATAAACAATCAATGGCATTCGTAGAAAGCCATTTTGTTTTTAATAATGTATCGATCATTTGTTTAAATAACATTCTATTAGAGAAGAATAAATTTGATAAATAATCATAACTTTCGGATAGAGTTTTATAAGTAAGAGATTCATTAGATAATAAATCTATATTTTCCCTTTCTCCCTTGAGCAAACGTTGTTTCAATTTATCATCCCGTGTTTTTTCACGGAACCAACATTCATTTATCACCGATTGGCGATAAGGTAATACACGTCTCAATCGGATACCAATTTCTTGAAAGCGTTTGAAATTTTCAAAATTTTCTTTTTCTTCCATTTTAATATTAAGAGGTAAATCGTCATCATTAGTCTGAATTTTTATTCCTAGGGCTATTTTTCTCACCTTTTTACGCTTTCGAATAACCCTCAATGTTGTTTTAATACTGATATTTAGCTTTCTTGTTGAAGAATAAGTAAGATAAATGCTCTTCACAAGTTCTTTAGAAGCAAAAAGTTCTCTTGGTTCAAAAGAAGAGTGCTTATTGCTTAAGCGAATACTCACGGGATCCCAAAGAAATCGACGAGCTAGACAGATTACTGGTGTATTTAAAGGTTTATACTCCATTGCATACTCTTCTGTGTCAAATTGATATATTCCCATCCTTTGAAACTTTTTGTATAATAATTTTGCTTCCCAGAAAGCAGCTGTCTTTCTTTCTATAATATCGTCCTTCTTATCATAAACAGGCCGGAAGTCGGGGCCAGACATTAGAAATTTCTTCCAATATAAGCTAGAAAGACGGGTCGGTCTTTCTTGAAACCCTCCAAACAGGTGAAGATAATCCAATAATGGATTTTCTATTGTTATATCTTTTATATGCTCAAATCGATTGCTGCGAATAAAACTAAAACGCCAGGTCCTAGAATCACTAACTATAGGAGTTTCGTCCTCTTCCCCGTAGGAATTTCTTAATTCTTTAGATAAAACGATTTTATCTAGTATAGAAGATAATCCTTTTTGCATCATATCTTTTTTGAACTGAGGAGCAATTGTTATGTAATCAGAATTGCCCCGATATATTGGCAACGATGGAAATTCTTCCAGAAGACCCTGTAAGAGACTCGAAGCTAGAATGAAATCATTTTCAATGAAACGATCAAAAGGATTATCCCAATTCTCTCCATTTGATAAAAACCAACAATCTTGCGCTACTGATCCGGCCAAGCAACCCAAAATATGATAGAATACGGTGAACTCTTTCGCAACTGTTCCGGCAATTGAAGGTTCTAAATACCATTGATGCAAATAGTGTGCCCTTCGACTCTCGAAATCTAGATTAAGCCTTATAGAATTTTTTAAATACGTTAGTTTATTTTGTATAATGGCTTTTCCTATCTTATAAGGAAGTCCTTTAAAAAATTCACTGAACTTCAGATTATAATTGCAAGGACCCCAATTTGATCTATACAAAGCTACTCCAATTATATCATTGTCTATAGCTGAAGTATTTTGGCTCATGCTAATTCGAAATATGTCATCAGCAAGTTTTGCTAGATCTCGCGTAGTAAAGCCTTTGGTAGTTAATCCAAATTCATCATAGCAGTTCCATTCTTTTTTCAAGTAGAGCCCTTTGTTACGTAAAAGCAAAGGAAATTCTTTTTCTCGATATGGGGCAGGCAACTTTCTAGTATTGATAAATGTATCGAATCTTCGTTTACTACGAGGAGGACTTATTAGAACTGGATCAATTTTTTTTGGAATCTCAGTTGAGGCAATAACAACAATATTTTGTTTGATGGTGGTTTCTTTTTCACCATCAATCGAATGATCCCCAAGGAGTTCTACCAATAATGCAATAAGATAAAAGTAATCATTCAGTTCATGAATGCTTGGAATCCATATGACGCAAGGAGACATCAATTTTGCCAATTTGAGTGCAAATACGAATTGGATTACTCTTCTCGAAAAATACTCTGGAGGGTTAGGATTATTCACTCGATCATACAAAAACTTATGAGGTTTTTCATCATAGTACTCCTTCTCATCTATCTCTTTTGGCCTGCCTGACCAGCCGAGAGACCTGAGGATATTTTCATGCTCAAGGTATGATTGTTTAGCTGAAGATGTATACTCGAGTTCATAGCGAGACAGAAGTTTTTGCTGCCTCAAAAAACTTTTAGGAGATATTCTTATTAAAGGTAAATAAGAATCTGCTGCTAAACTTTTAGCCAAGTAGGATCGTCCAGTTTCCTTAGGCCCTATCAATAAAATTCGATTCGAAAAGGACGGTACTGGGTAGAGCGGGTAAAATCTCACGTGGTCATATAAGAATGAGCGAATTGGGGCGGAAGTCATCTTCTGATAAAAAGCAGCGAAAATCGGCATTTCTGCTAAAAACAATGAATTTAATTCGGAATTCATTAAGCCTATTCTATGAGTTAGGCCTCTCTGAATAAATTCAGCTAAATATCGAAAGTAAAGAAGTCCTGGCTGTTCTTTTTTTTCAAATTCATGAAAAAAACCAATAGGGGGGGTTAATTTCGATTCAAATTGAGAGATTTTTTCTTGTAGTAAAAACAATCGATTTTCTCTCAAAAAAAAGTCATCCACTTCAAATTCGTACAAAATTGTTTTTATAAGTGAGTTATATCTCCAGCATTTTAGAAAACGCGGCCACAACCATTGAATATTTTTGACATACCAAATTTTCAATAGTAGTAATAATCCTATATCATCAGGATCCGAGTCCAGCTCGATATAGTCCACAAATGTAAGCCAAGAACCATACCAACTTAAATTAGAAAAATTTCTAAGCCCTTTATAAGATCTAATCAGTTCTCCTACTCCCTCAAAGCAGGAGGGATTATACTGCAAAACTCTGATGAGATAGAAGTTCCTATAGAACTCAATCAACGCTAAAAGAATTATGGAGAAAATATAAAAGAAAAACCCAATGAAGATAGAAAGAAAAATATCGTATTCCCGAACATTTTGTATATATTTCCATACATCAAATGATATTTGGAGATCCTTTCCCCGAAGTGCGTATCTAAGTATGTCTTCATTTGTTTCTTGCAGTATTTCGTCAATATTCCAGCGGGATAACATAAGATTGAATATAGGGAGAATTTCATCATTCCATATCGGGAGAATTTGATCATTTAATATAGGGAGAATTTGATCATTTAATATTATGAGAATTTGATCATTCAATATTGTGATAATTTGATCAATTTTATCTCTAAATTCCCACTTTAGAACTTTCCAAAATTGATGACAAAGTGCCCACAAAATATTCAAATTGTGATTCCAATTTTGCCTAATATTGCTCGGGATTGATACCAACTGATTAATATTATTTATTGGTATTATTTCTGTTATTATTTCTATTTCCGAAAAAAGAGTAAAAAACATATTTTTAGTATATTTCCACCCTGTGGAAGTAAAAAACCACAACCATGACTTATGTGTTTGAAACAAACCCCATTTCTCAAAATGACTATTTATTTTGATTTGATCAAAAAGAATATTGATTTTCTTTTGATTAAAAGAAATTATTCCAAAACACTTTAGTTTTGAAAACACTAACTTTAGTTTTTCTTTATCAAAAAAGTCACCTATGGATTTGAATTCCATAAACTCTTCGTCTTCCATAAAGTCACCTATAGCTTTGTCTTCATCTTTTACTGTTGAACTATATTTTGCTTTTTCTGCAAATTGATTCATTCGCAAAGATATTTCGGACAATAGATCATCTTGATAAGATTGAGTTTGAATAAGATCTATGTTTGAACTAAAACTATTTTGAGAATACTGGCTAGAGGTCTTTTCTTCTAAATCTGAACAAAAAGGATAGCAAGAGTTTTTGTCAAAATTGACAATTTGTAGGCTTATTAAAGGAGTTCTAGAAATATCTTCAATCGAGAAATTGATATTTCTACGAATAATAGAAGTCAATTTATCAAAGAAATTAGACGATTTATGCAAATCATGAATTAGCACTTTGTCACATAAATATTGATCCAATAATATATTGACTTGTGACTTTATGAGTGAGATAGTTTCTTTCTCTGAGTACATAGCTCTCATTTCGCTAATAGACGAAGAAACCAGATTGTTAGGAATGAAAACTAAATTGAATAATTGTCCATATGTTACATTCTTATTTTTGATATGAATCCTTCCCATGTAAGAAGCCAATCTTTTTTTATAACAAAGACGAGGACGGTGTAAATAATCTAAAAATTCAAAGGTATTTGCTTTGTCAAAAGCAGCTCTCAATGAATTTTGATTAGAGAGTTTTAAAGGATTCAACCAATTGTCTTGATTATCAAATATTGCCGAAAGACCCGCGTTATTAAATAGTTCCAATAATTCCATGTAATTTTTTCCATTATCAAAGAAGTCAGTAATAAATTCAATTATCGGTTTTTTCTCATTTAATGTTTGTTTGGATTCAAGATTAGGAATTGATTTATATTTTGTGCTTTCATTAAGCTTGCCCCAAACATTTTCATTAAGCTTGTCCCAGAGAATCTTCGAATGATTCATTTTCTTCGAGATCACCCTATCAAGTTCACATTCACAAATTTGATTGGGATCCCCAAACCAACCCCAATGTTGACTAATCGATAATTCAATTGGATCTAACACTCTCTTTTTTAAATTGTTTTGTTTGGAAATGGACAAGAGATATTCTACTCTTTGTTGGAAGTATTCGATCTTTTTGGATAATACAAAAGTGTTTAAAAAATTTGGATTTCTAATCTGAACAGGTCGAAAAATAGGGCGATCCAAACATTCTTTCTGACGCATTATCCAACTTGATGAATGCTGGTTAATTGCATCTTGCGTTACATTATTCAAATTGCGACTTAATATTTTGAGAAAATAGATGAATTCCAAATAGTATTTATTCTTATTCACTACTTTCTGTAATTCCAAAGAGTCTCTTTGTAATTCCATATAGTATTTATGGAATTCCACATAGAAATATCCCAAATAGTTATGTAATTCCAAATAGTATTCATCCAATACTTTTTGTGATTCCAATTTATTCTTATTCACTACTTTCTGTAATTCCAAAGAGTATTTATGGAATACCAAAGAGTATTTAGTCAATAATTCCAAATAGTATTCATGAAATACCAAAGAGTATTTATCGAATGTCTTATCTAATTCTAAATAGTACTTATTCAATACTTTCTGTAATTCCAAATAGTATTCATGAAATACCAAAGAGTATTTATCGAATGTCTTATCTAATTCTAAATAGTACTTATTCAATACTTTCTGTAATTCCAAATAGTATTCATGAAATACCAAAGAGTATTTATCGAATGCCTTATCTAATTCTAAATAGTATTTATTCAATACTTTCTGTAATTCCAAATAGTATTTATTCTTATTCAATACTTTCTGTAATTCCAAAGAGTATTCTTGTAATTTCAAATAGTATTTATTCTTATTGAATACTTTCTGTAATTCCAAAGAGTATTTATTCTTATTCAATACTTTCTGTAATTCCAAAGAGTATTTATTCTTATTCAATACTTTCTGTAAATTCTTATTCAATATTTTCTGTAATTCCAAAGAGTATCTTTGTAATTCCATATAGTATTTATGGTATTCCAAAAAAGAATACTTCTGGAACGATTCTAAATCTTTTAATAGAAAATCCTTTAAGAAATATTCATTCAAATCAGATTTTGATACAACAGGTGCCAATACGTTCTTCAAGAAATCGAATCTCATAAATGCTTTTTCAATTTCAACATGCTCGTTAGCTTGAATCTTGTATCTACTCAATATTTTATTCAATATTAGTTGTCTAGTGTTGTCATCTTCTGATGTTTTCTTTTTTTCCGTTAATTCATCTCTGGAATTGAAGAAGGAATTGAAGGACTTCGACTTCAATAAAGTCTGGTTGAATAAATGTAATTCATTCACACGATCATCGATATCTAGGTCAATTTCATCATTAGGGTAATAGAGATTAGGCTTAGTTATTGATAAAGTCAATTGGTCTGTTATTTTAAGAACAAATTTTTTTAATTGGAAATCATCGTTTAATGCTAATTGTTCTTTTTTTTGATCACAAGATGAGGGAGATCTTGAAGATGAATTCGATTTTATAAATCGAATACAATTGAATTGGTTTATATAGTCTTTTCTGATGTTCCATTCGCGATCTGGTAAAATATCATAATTGACAGAAGGATTCTTAAGAAATTTTTTAACCTTCCATAGATCAACAATTTTATTCTTTTCTAATCCCCTGAAATATTGAAAAGCATCTTGTCGCCCTTTCAACAATTTGAATTTTTCACTCGGTTTATTGCTATAATGAATACTTATACATGATTCATCTATTAACAAAGGATCAAACAACGTTTGAAAAACTTCCGTCTCTGAAAAGGGAAAAGATTCTCTTGCTTGATCTGATTCTTCTTGTAATATTTTTTCTTTTTTTTCTTGTTCAAAAGATAAGAACTCCAATCTTTTCTTTCCCTCCTCATGGAGTTTCCTTAGTCTTCGTAGCCTTTCTTTGTAGCTTTCGACTTCTTCAATTCTTCGTTTTCTTCTCATCTTTATGATTTCTTCTGGTTCTGAAGAAATAGCAAATTCTTTTTCTGCTTGAACTAGTTCAACTTCTAGTTGTTCGAGTTTGTGTTCTGCTTCCTCAACAACTTTGCTTCGATTATCACCAAGTAATGACTCCCGCCATTCATAAAGGTTTTCAGGTTCTGTTTCAGGTTCCCAATATTCTGGAATTGAATTAAAAAATGAATCAATCTCCCATTCGATGCCATTAGATTCCTTCTCCAAAAGGCTTTCCCAACTTGTTGTTTCTTGCTTCTCTGATATTCTATCATTTTTCTGATTCAGATTTGTTTTAGAACTCGATAAAATCCAAACATGTTCTTTTGGATTGAGCAAACAACGTTGATATCTCCTTCGGACTTTTGGCAAAAACAGAAAACGATGCGGAACGAACAACAAATTTTCCTTTCTAGCTCTAGCTCCAAAATGTTGTACAGCCGGAACCGGAAATATCTTCATGAAATTATATTTTGATGATTTGTTTCTTTCAATTAATCGAATATTCAAAAAATAGAAAAGTAATGGTAATGCTATTATTATTACAGCTTTTATTGCTTGACCTTTTAAGATAAATAGACGTATATCCCGTATAAGTAATGTATTAAGAATCCGAAAATCAAAAAGCTTAACAACACTTTCTCGACCAGAAAATATTTGACTTAGCAATCTCACCAAATTGGATTCGTTCCATGGAACGAATATTTCCATCATGTAATCTTTCAATTTCGACTGAACGTTAAAGGACCACATTATTTCTCGGTTTTTTCCGATAGGGTCCGTAGACCACGAATTTTCACGTTTTCTCATATATTCTTTTTTTTATTTTATTTTGTAAGATAATATAGTGTAATTATTACTTATTAAATTGAATTATAATAAGAAAGAGGTAGTCAATACAAGTTATTAAACTATTGTACAATTTGCCAAAAAAAGTTTCTTGTTATTTCTATAAAAGAGAAATAGAATTGAATTGGTTACCATATTTATTATAATGAAATTACTTTACCATAGCATCCATGGCTGAATGGTAAAAGCACCCAACTCATAATTGGGAAGTCGCGGGTTCAATTCCTGCTGGATGCATAATAAACAGTTATTACACTCTGTTTTTTAGATGAAAGAATCGCAGCAAGTTTGTTTATCTCGATTCAATTCAGTATGGAGATTAGATTATCTCCATCCCTGTTTTGTAATTCTTAACTTCTCTTTTAAATAGAAGTTAAGAATTACAAATATTTTATTTACACATGTTTGAACGACTTTTTCTCAGATAGAAGATCTATATTTTGTTTTGGTACAAAATGAACTTCTAATTGAATGATCAAGTTGATTTTGTAATTATCAGTTCATCTGATAATTTAAGCCTAGCCTATTCCCTGTGATTTTAAGAATATGAATAGAAGGGCAATTCTTCCTTTTTTTTACAGTTAGTGAAAATTCTATTAAAAAAATCAATCTCTAAAATAATGTATCCTGGGCAATTGCAACAATTGGATTCATTATTATTCCCAATAAAGTAGATGCTATTACAGATATAATCATACTAAATTCGATATAATTTTTTTTTGAGATTGAAGAAGATAATCTATAATTTTGCACGTAGGGAGTTATTTCTTTTTTTCTTTCAGTCATTAATAACTTAATTATTTTAAGATAATAATATGTGGAAATAGCACTCATAAAGAGTCCTATCGAAACCAATAAATAGGAGCCTGCTTGCCATCCACACCAGAATAGATAAAGTTTTCCAAAAAAACCTGCTAATGGAGGAATCCCTCCTAGAGATAGCAGACATAAAGATAAAGACAGAGCTGAAAAAGGGTCTTTCGCGTATAATCCTGCATAATCCCGAATGTTATCTGTTCCTGTACGTAGACTGAATAATATAATACAAGCAAAAGTTCCTAAATTCATAAAAATATAGAGCAGCATATAAGTTATCACACTTGCATATCCGTTATTTGGGTCTTTATCAATTATTCCAATAAGGATATATCCAATTTGACCTATCGATGAATATGCAAGCATACGTTTTATACTTGTTTGAGTAATAGCAATTAAATTTCCTAATATCATGCTAAGAATAGCTGATATTTCCAAAAGAAGATGCCATTCGTTCAATGAGAAATAAAAAATAATATCGAAAATTCTAGTGACTAAAGCTGAAGTAGCTACTTTTGAAATAACAGAAATAAAAGCAACGACTGGAGTGGGGGAGTTAGAGTCGAAAAGAGTAATTCTCCCTTCTCTCATTCAGAACCGTGCATGAGACTTTCTTCTCGCACGGCTCCTAAGTGATAAAAAAATTTGCAGAATCATTTGATTCTCTTTTTTTTTTTATTACCTTCCTCGTGTATGTATAAGATTGAATATATTCAATTGATAGAAAGAATAACTAATCCTTAACTTCGCGAGGAATCCTTACTCAGTGGTTATTATACTATCTAATATAGTATGTAAATCATTTTTTTCTTCTTTTTTTAAGTTCAGTTATGAAAGAGTTAAAAAGAAAAAAGAGAAACCATCTGATTTAAATCGTTCTTAATAGTCATGAGATGCTCATCTTAGGGTAATCTTTTTGTCGACGGATGCCTTCTTTTTTACACTCGTAGTTTCTGAAGAATGAAAACTTACTATGTAGCATCTACGTTAAGAATAAAAGTACACGTCAATCTGATCCTTTGTTCAAAACTACCCGTAATAATTCATTTGTAAAAGTTATTTATTGTATTGGGGTGGTGTAGTGTGTTAATTCAATCAAACAATTGAGTTTGTTTCTTACTTTGCTTTACCTTAATTCAATTCAAATTTTTGGTAAAAGTGATGTCTTAGTCCAAGTGGGAATAACAATGTTTTTTTCACATGTCTATAGAGTTTTTATAAATAGAAACAAACATCTCTAAAAAAGATATTGTATGTAATAATTTATCAAACGAATCGCACTCCTTCATATACATCGGGGGTCCATTGATGAAAAGGAACTAAAGAAAGTTTGAATGCAATTCCTACCGTTACAGATAGAAGTGCAATCCAAATTCCTGGAGAGTTGTACATTTGTGTATTTATAAGACCATTGGTTATTTCTTGAATTTCAATCTCACCTCCGGATAGACCATATAGCCAAGAAAGACCATAAGCAAGAATGGAAGAACTTGTTCCACCCATAAGTAAATATTTCATAATAGCCTCATTAGACCGAACATCTCTTTTGGTATATCCAGATAATAGATAAGAACATAGACTTAAACATTCTAAAGATACGAAGATAGTTGTTAAATCATTAGCACCACATAAAAACATTCCTCCTAGAGTAGCTGTTAATATGAATAACAAAAACTCTGTTACAGCCATTTCTGTACATTGAATGTATTCCACGGATAGAGGAATACACAAAGTGGAACATAATAAAATAAGAAACCGAAATATTTTATTAAAATTGTTTGTTTGTAAATTACCAAAAAAACTGATCGTGGGTTCTTCTCTCCATTGAAATAACAAAAAAGTTATGCTTAGCACTAAACTTGTTAAAGAGATGAAATAAAACCAAGTTGTCTTTTTCTGATCAAAAATGACATCGATTACTAGAAGAAGAAATAGGCCGAAAATCAGGATGCATTCTGGGAAAATGGAACTTCCATAGAAGAGAAGCAAATGAAATTCTTTCATAAAAATAAAATAAATGATTTTAAGGTATAAAAAATGCATTTTTCATTTTGTCCGGATCATTACTTACTAACTTCAATTAATCTTCGAGCAACATTTTCTTTAGAATCTCCTTATTATCATATCATTATATCTATGATTTCTTTTTCATTCTTCTTTTCCTTTCGTTTTCGTTTCAATAAAATTTGTATCAATTTTGAGAAAGTAAGTTTTCTTTTATTGATCAAAGTGGAATAGATAACTATTTAGACTAGTTAGTGGATTAACGGTAATGCGCAAAAGCTTTATTGGATTCTGCCATTTTATGGATCTCTTCCTTCTTGCGTATAGCATTGCCTTTCTCTCTGGCAGCATCCATTATTTCGTAACTTAATTTGAATTGCATATTTGGACCAGAACGTTTTCGGGATGACTCTAATAACCAACGAATCGCAAGTATTTTTCCTTTTTTCTCTTTTATTTCAATGGGAACTTGATAAGTGGATCCACTTACACGTTTTGATTTTACTATCAATTTGGGAGTTAATTTGTCTATTGCTTGACGTAGAACAATTAGTGGATTTTTCTCTGTTTTTTCTTGAATCTTTTCTAGAGATTGATAAAAAATTCGATAAGCTAATGATTTTTTTCCGTTCTTAAGAATACGGTTAACGACCATGTTAACTAATCGATTATGATAGATCGGATCAAATTTATCAATTTTCTTTTCTACAGTACTTTGGCGTGACATGAGTGTGAAAAAGGTTCATAATTTTATTTCATAAAGACTAATCATTACTTATTTAGGCTTTTTAACTCCATATTGTAGGGTAGATCTCTAAAGGTATCAAAGATCTCCCTCCAAACCGTACATACGACTTTCGTCGGATACGGCTTTCCACATGATTCTATTTGCATAGAATAGAAGATATTCATTCTTATGCATAAAATTATGTTTACTCATTCTCAATTGAGTATCCGTTTCCTTTCTTTTGCTATGATTAGAAATCTTGTATTTTCTATATCTATACGATTAAGTCCTTAGGTTTAAAAAAAAGTATAAAAAAGGAAAAGGTGTTTTAGATCAATGCTATTTGAATTGAGTCTGCTCCAAAAAAGTCAAGACATTTCCAATTTTATGTTAACACACACTAAGTAAGGGAAAACTTATAAAATGAATTCAATATTAAACCTTAGACATATATTATCCTTATTGTTTTAGCCTGCTCTAGTCCCCTTAGAAAACGTTCGTTATTGGGTTAGCCATATACTTTACATGTTTTTAGCAATTGACATGGCATCATCATAAAATGATACAAATCTTAGATAAGAATATACAACGCACTAGAACGCCCTTGTTTCCGGTTTTTGACTGAGACAGCATCTAAAATTCCTCGAATTATGTGATATTTAACACCGGGCAAATCTTTGACTCTTCCACCTCTTACTAATACTACAGAATGTTCTTGTAAATTATGGTCAATACCAGGTATATAAGCAGTGATTTCATATTTAGAAGTTAATCGTACTCTGGCGACTTTGCGTAAGGCAGAGTTTGGTTTCTTAGGGGTGATAGTGGAAAAGTTGACAGAAAAGTTACCTTTACTGCCACTATATAAAACCGTACATGAGAATTTCACCTCATACGGCTTCTCGTTCAATTCTTTTTAGGACATTTTTGTTTTTCGAGTATTTGAAATCTATATATATATATAAAATCTATATATATATATAGATTATTACTGTAATATGTATGTATATAGATTATATTCTATTTTATAGAGCAATAATACTCTTATAGATGTATTCTATATATTACTGTAATATGTATTATATAGATTATATTCTATTTTATATAGCAATAATACTCTTATAGAATAATACTCTATTCTATATATTCTATTTACTGTTATTATGTATATTCTACTTTTTTGTAAAGAAAAACTATTCGAATCCTTCGGGGTTCATTTTTCTTTCTCTATTAAAAACAATAAGAGTGATAATCTTTTTTTTATCCATTTTTATTACTTATATGAACATTAACATGCTCAATTTTTATTGATATCTCGAAATATCATTTCATCACAAATTCAATTCAAAATTGACGGGTTAATGTCAGCTTATCCATGTAGTTATGCATTATTTGAACTGGGAATTAATTTGATTCAAAATTTTGACTTTTGTGCTTTGGTTTGGGTGGCAT